ATGGAGAGTTTGATCCTAGCTCAGGATGAACGCTGGCGGTATGCCTAACACATGCAAGTTGAACGAACTTCTATTTTTATAAATTTAAGTTAAGTAGCGGACGGGTGAGTAACATGTAAGAACCTACCTTTAGGAGGGGAATAACCGCTGGAAACGGCGGCTAAAACCCCATAAGCTGAGGAGTAAAAAGTGGAAACTACCTAAAGATGGTCTTGCATCTGATTAGCTAGTTGGTAAATTAATAGTTCACCAAGGCAATGATCAGTAGTTGGTCTAAGAGGATGATCAACCACACTGGGACTGAGACACGGCCCAGACCTCTACGGAGGGCAGCAGTGAGGAATTTTCCGCAATGGGCGCAAGCCTGACGGAGCAATACCGCGTGGAAGATGAAGGCTTTTGAGTCGTAAACTCCTTTTCTTAGCGAAGAAAATAGACGGTAACTAAGGAATAAGCATCGGCTAATTCCGTGCCAGCAGCCGCGGTAATACGGAAGATGCAAGCGTTATTCGGAATTATTGGGCGTAAAGCGTCTGTAGGTGGCTTTTTAAGTCTACTGTTAAATATCAAGGCTTAACCTTGAAAAAGCGGTAAGAAACTAAAAGGCTTGAGTTTAGTAGAGGTAAGGGGAATTCTCGGTGTAGTGGTGAAATGCGTAGATATCGGGAAGAACACCTGTGGCGAAAGCGCTTTACTGGGCTAAAACTGACACTGAGAGACGAAAGCTGGGGGAGCGAATAGGATTAGATACCCTAGTAGTCCTAGCTGTAAACGATGGATACTAAGTGTTGGACGAAAAAAAGTTCAGTGCTGTAGCTAACGCGTTAAGTATCCCGCCTGGGAAGTATGCTCGCAAGAGTAAAACTCAAAGGAATTGACGGGGGCCCGCACAAGCGGTGGAGCATGTGGTTTAATTCGATGCAACGCGAAAAACCTTACCAGGGTTTGACATTCCATAAATCTATTTAGAAATAAATAGAAATAAATATGGTAACAGGTGGTGCATGGCTGTCGTCAGCTCGTGTCGTGAGATGTTGGGTTAAGTCCCGCAACGAGCGCAACCCTTATTTCTAGTTCATAAGTCTAGAAAGACTGCCGGCGATAAGCCGGAGGAAGGTGAGGATGACGTCAAGTCAGCATGCCCCTTACACCCTGGGCGACACACGTGCTACAATGGTTAAGACAATGAGATGCTAGCTTGCGAAAGTACGCCAACCTCAAAAACTTAACCTCAGTTCGGATTATAGACTGCAACTCGTCTATATGAAGTCGGAATCGCTAGTAATCGCCGGTCAGCCATACGGCGGTGAATACGTTCTCGGGCCTTGTACACACCGCCCGTCACGTTATGAAAGCTGGTTATACCCAAAGTCATTAAATCAACCAATTAGTTGGAGAGGAGTGCCGAAGGTAGAACGAGTGATTGGAACGAAGTCGTAACAAGGTAACCGTACTGGAAGGTGCGGTTGGATCACCTCCTTAAATGGATTTATTAAAATAAATTTTTTTAAAATCCTTTAAACTTAATGTATGAAAATGATAAAAATATTTTCATACATTAAGTTTAACTTCATCTGATAAATCAATTATATTCAATAATATAGATTATTTTACAAGTAAAATCTTGATTTTATATTTTTTGTATGTTACAATTTATTCATATATATGGTTTAAAATACATTTCATAAAAATCAATATGAGCGCGGCATATTTACCATCAATTTTTGTTCCTTTAGTTGGATTAGTTTTCCCGGCCATCGCAATGGCTTCGGTTTTTATTTATATAGAAAAATCTATTATTGATTAATTCAATGAGCTTATGATTGCCGGATCAAGTCTCTTGTTTTAGCAAGAGACTTGATCCGGCAATCATAAGCTACTCGAAAAGAAAATTTAAATAATATAATAATCAATTTATGATAATAAATAATTTTCAAAATAAATTACAGAAATTTATCTTTGTAGTAGTTGTTTTTTTAAATTTAATATGGATTTCATCTGCCCACGCCTTTCCTATATTTGCCCAACAAAATTATAATAATCCGCGTGAAGCAAATGGACGTATTGTTTGTGCAAATTGTCATTTGGCACAAAAACCAGTAGAAATCGAGGTACCACAATCTGTTTTACCAGATACGGTTTTCGAAGCTGTTGTTAAAATACCATATGACCAACAAGTAAAGCAAGTTCTTGCTAATGGTAAAAAAGGAGATCTAAATGTAGGTGCTGTCTTAGTATTACCAGAAGGATTTGAATTAGCGCCAAAGGACAGAATTTCACCAGAGCTTAAAAAAAAGGTTAATAAACTCTTTTTCCAGCCCTATAGCCAAGATCAAAAAAATATTTTAGTTGTTGGGCCAGTACCAGGAAATAAATACCAAGAAATGGTATTCCCTATATTATCCCCCGATCCATCAAAGAATAAAAATATTTCTTATTTAAAATACCCCATTTACGTTGGCGGTAATCGTGGTCGTGGCCAGGTTTACGCTGATGGTTCAAAAAGTAATAATACTATTTATTCAGCTTCCGCTGCTGGTAATATCACCGATATTCAAATTTTAGAAGAAAATGGGCAAAATAAAGGTTATGCAATAACAATTCAAACGCCAACAGGCAATAATATTATTGACCAAGTTCCTCCTGGCCCTACTTTAATAGTTAAAAAAGGTGACAATATACAGTTAGATCAATCATTAACTAATAATCCAAACGTGGGCGGCTTTGGTCAACGTGATACTGAAATTGTCCTCCAAAACCCGGCTCGTATTCAAGGTTTTTTAATTTTTCTTATTTGTATTTTTTTAACACAAATTTTTTTAGTATTAAAGAAAAAACAATTTGAAAAAGTACAGTTATTTGAAATGAATTTTTAATTTAAATACTCGTTAAGGCATGATTTCTACTTACTAATATAATCATGTCTTAGGCATGTATGGCTGAGTGGTCGAAAGCGATGGACTCATAATCCATTTCCTAGCGGACGTCGTAGGTTCAAACCCTGCTACATGCATATTTTGTATTTAGGTTAAAATCAACTATTTAAATAGTTGTATTTTTACTTAAATTAATTGAGTAAAACAAATCTATTTATTATCTCTAATCATTTATCTAACAAAAAAATGAGTGTATTAATAAAATATCCTGGTAATTACATTTAATGAAAATAAATGTTTGTTTTTAAAAGTAGCTATGAGTACCTACCAAAAACAAATATAAGACAAACTTGTGAATCTAGCATTTAAATTATATGTCTCAGAGTTTTTTATCAGGATTAAAAAACTCTAACGATTAATCACGAAACTTAAATTTAAAAATAGGTGTCTAACTTTGTTCTTCTGGAGCTGCTTGAAAAAACTAAATTTTAATAGACTAAAATAATTCTATTTTAATTAGAAAGAAATCTAATATTATAAAAACTTGAAAAAGTATACTTTTTAGATAAATTCTTTATAAAATTACCTAATGAGTTTGAGCTATATATGATAAAAGTTGTACATTTAGCTCTTCGAAAATATTTATCTTTTTAAATATTTTCATTTTCTAACCGAAAAATCGACTAAATTAATCGAAAAAAATCAATATACTTTTTTTGTTGATACAAAATTAAACAAAAAACAAATAAAAAGTATTCTTGAAAGCTTATACGAAATTAATATTATTTCGGTTAATACACACCATCCGCCGAAAAGACGTAAAAGATTTAGCCAATTTGAAGGTTATAAAACAAATTATAAAAAAGTTATTATAAAAATACCCTATTCTCAATCAATTTCAATTTTACCAAAAAGCTAACTCTTTTTCTTATTTGATTTTTTAAATTAAAAAAATATAATGGAATCGTATGGCCTATCAAATACAAAAATCCTTATTAAGTAAAAATAAAAGAAAAAAAGGTCGCAATAACAGGGGTATTATTACAAGCCGGCATCGGGGTGGAGGTCATAAAAGACTATACCGAAATATTGACTTTAAAAGGGAAAAAATAACTGTGTCTGCCCTTGTAAAAAAAATATCCTATGATCCCAATCGAACAGCACCAATTGCACTTTTACATTATAAAGACGGTACAAAAAAATATATTCTTCACCCTTTAGAATTAAAAATAGGCGACATAGTTTTTAATAACTCCGAAGCCTCAATACAACCCGGAAACACCCTCCCACTTAAAAATATTCCATTAGGTACCCAGGTTCATAATATTGAATTAACACCGGGGAAGGGGGGTCAATTAGTCCGCTCCGCAGGCACATCTGCACAAATTATAGCAAAAGAGGATAATTTTGTAACATTGAGGTTACCCTCGAATGAAATACGATTGATTTCAAAAAATTGTTGGGCAACTATTGGACAAATCTCAAATATTAACCACAATAATATAATTTATAAAAAAGCAGGTCGAAAGAGATGGCTAGATCGTCGGCCTTCTGTGCGGGGAGTAGCTATGAATGCTGTAGACCACCCACATGGAGGGGGAGAAGGTCGTGCTCCTGTGGGTCGGCCTCGTCCAGTAACTCCGTGGGGAAAGGCTACATTAGGACATAGGACGCGAACAAGAAATAAATATAGTGACTCTTTAATTCTACGTAGACGAAAATAGAAAACTTTAACAATAAATTTTATGGTACGCTCTTTTCCATTTGTTGCTGATCATTTATTAAAAAAAATAGAAAAATTAAATTTAAAAGGCGAAAAAAAAGTTATTCGCACATGGTCGCGCTCGTCAACAATTGTTCCGATTATGATCGGGCATACAATCGCGGTCTATAACGGGCGTGAGCATATTCCTATCTTTGTTACGGACCAAATGGTTGGCCATAAGCTAGGAGAATTTTCTCCAACCCGAACTTTCCGGGGTCATATAAAAAATGATAAGAAATTATCTCGAAAAAAAATTTAATAATCTATTTTCATAATAAATATAATAAAAAAATTTTTATGGGACAAAAAATACACCCGTTAGGATTTCGATTAGGTGTTACAAAAACTCATCAATCACAATGGTTCGCAAATGATCTAATTTACCCAAACTTAGTTATTGAAGATCATTTTATTCGAAATACATTGTTTAAACAATTCCCAAATGGATCAATTTCAAAGATTGAAATACAAAGAAAATTTGATGACCAAATTCAATTAAACCTCTATTCAACTAAGCCAAGTTTAATACTAGCCCATTATAATAATGATTTGAAAAATTTAAGTGCTCAATTAACTAGAAAAATTTACAAAAATCGAAAATCAGGATTTCAAAATATTTTTCATTCCGAATTTACTTTAAAGAATTTATATTCTCTAGACCCCAAAGTTACAGTTCGAATTTTTGAGCTATTTAACCCCGATGCAAACGCAAATTTTATTGCTGATTCATTGGTTGATGAATTACAAAAGAGAGTAGCTTTTCGACGGGCAATTAAAAAGACTCTTAGACGCGCGCAACGATCAAAAGTGAGAGGCATAAAAATACAAATTTCGGGTCGATTAAATGGTGCCGAAATTGCTAGAAGTGAGTGGGCAAGAGAGGGACAAATTCCGTTACAAACATTGAGAGCAGAGATTGATTATTGTTATCGAACTGCAAAAACAATTTATGGAATTTTAGGGGTAAAAGTTTGGGTTTTTAAAAAATAATATTAAAAAAATTATGCTAGAGCCAAAAAGGACAAAATTTAGAAAGCAGCACCGCGGTCGAATGCGTGGAATCGCAAAGCGAGGTAATACCAATGTTTTTGGAGATTTTTCTTTACAAGCTTTGCAACCTTGTTGGTTAACATCTAAACAAATTGAAGCAGGTCGTAGGGTTATAACAAGGTATACAAAACGTGAAGGAAAATTGTGGATTCGTGTATTTCCGGATAAGCCCGTTACAATGCGACCGGCGGAAACAAGAATGGGCTCTGGGAAAGGCGCTCCCTCTTATTGGGTTGCTGTAATTAAACCACAAAAAGTTATTTATGAAATAAAAGGTGTCTCTGAAAAAACGGCCCGTAAAGCTATGAAAATAGCATCTTATAAATTACCTATAAAAACTCGTTTTAAAACAAATAATTAATTTAAATTGGTTACACCAAACCCATTATGATTCAACCTCAATCTTATTTAAATGTTGCAGATAACACAGGTGCTCGAAAGTTAATGTGCATTCGAGTTATCAATAAGAATAAATTGCAATTAGCTAATATAGGAATGGTTATTATTGCTGTTGTTAAAGAGGCTTTACCTAATATGTCTATAAAAAAATCAGATATAGTTAGAGCAGTTATAGTACGAACATCTAAAAAAATAAGACGGCACAACGGTATGAGTATTCGTTTTGACGATAATGCTGCAGTTTTAATTAATAAAGATGGTTTACCGATGGGCACCCGTATTTTTGGTCCTGTCGCTCGCGAATTACGCGATAAAAATTTTACAAAAATTGTTTCTTTAGCTCCGGAAGTATTATAATTTTTACTATCAATTTTCAATTATATTTTATATGAAACCCAGATTAAAAAAATGTTATATGGAAGAAATTATTCCTAAGTTAATGCAAATGACAGAGTTCCATTATAAAAATAAACAACAAGTTCCATATATACAAAAAATCGTTATTAATCGAGGACTTGGAGATGCTTCGCAAAATGATCAAATATTAAAGTCTTCTCTATAAATTTTTATAAATTTTATTTTTTTTTATAGTGTTAAAAACTTAAATAAAAAAATACAAGGTGTCTAAACTAAAAAAATAGAAGGCATTAAAAACTATATTAACTATTGGATAATAACTTAAACTTAATTAAGCGACTAATATAATTAATGTTTGGTCAAAGGTGAGAAGAATTTGATTTTAATAAAATTGACTAATTATTATCGTTAATTAAGATCCTAAAGCTTATTAAAAAATTGGTTTTGTGTAATCTAAACAAAAAATCTTGTTTAGAAATAGAAAATTTAAAATATTAGAAAATTCGAAAGAAATTATACTTTAAATTTATTTACTATTTAAAATTAAATATGAGCTGAAGGCTATTAAAATTGCATTTTCAGTTCTTAAAAATGAATTAAAAAATGTATCATTTATTTACAAGAATTAAATTTTATAGCTGGTCAAAAAGGTGTTATTACTCGATCCAAAAAATCCATAGCTGGATTTAAATTAAGACAAAAAATGCCTGTTGGAATATCAATTACTCTAAGAAGTAATTATATGTATGGCTTTTTAGACCGATTAATAAACCTCGCCCTCCCACGTATTCGTGACTTTAGAGGTTTAAAAATTAAGAGTTTTGACGGAAATGGTAATTATACTCTAGGTTTAGAGGAACAGCTAATGTTTCCAGAAATTAGCTACGATAAAATACATCAAATACGCGGTATGGATATATCGATTATCACAACAGCAAAGACTGATAAAGAAAGTTTCTACTTGTTAAAATTTTTTGGATTTCCGTTTCAAAAAACAAATATAAATTTTGATTAAACTTCAATAATAAATTTAAAATATGTCTAACGATAGTATCAGTGACGTCTTAACTCAGATACGGAACGCAAATTTAATTAAAAGTTTAAGCACTTTAGTGCCAAATACGAGCGCAAACTATCAAATTTTAAGAATATTACAAAAAGAAGGCTTTATAAAATCTTTCAATATTTTATCAAAAAAGCATTTCATAATATATTTAAAATATACTGGTAGAAATCGGCGTCCAATTTTAACCAATATGCGTCGAATTAGTAAGCCTGGTCGTCGTGTTTATACCTCTTACAAAGAAATACCAAGTATTTTAGGTGGGTTAGGTATTGTTATTTTATCAACCTCGAAGGGTATTTTAACAGACCGAGAAGCTCGATTTCAGGGTGTTGGGGGTGAAGTTTTATGCTCAATTTGGTAAATAAAGTATCTCAAGAAAAAATTTTCCATTAAAGAATTCAGAAAATGTGTGTCAAGAAAAGCAAGATTTAATAGAAATGAAAGGGGTCGTATTTCAATCTCTTTCAAATGGGATGTTTCGTGTAAAATTGGAGAATGGTTTTTATGTTTTAGCTCACGTTTCTGGAAAGATTCGGAGAAATTATATTCGTATTTTACTTGGGGATAAAGTAACTATAGAACTAAGCCCTTATGATTTAACACGAGGTCGTATTATTTACCGGCTTCAGCGTTAATATGTCTTTATTAATAAGCAAATTATCTATTTGATTTTAAAATTATATGAAAATTCGTGCATCGATTCGAAAAATGTGTAATAATTGCCGCCTAATTAAACGTAAGGGAAAAATTTTTATAATTTGTAAGAACCCAAAACATAAGCAACGTCAAATTAAAAAATTTTCATAATTATGGTAAAAAAAGTATCAAAAAATACTCAGAAAAAGGTAAAACGTAAACTATCAAAAGGTATCATTTATATTAAATCAAATTTTAACAATACAATAATTACATTAACAAATTTAAAGGGTGATGCAATTGCTTGGTCATCATCAGGCTCATGTGGTTTTAAAGGTGCTCGAAAAGGTACACCATTTGCCGCGAAAATTGCTATTGAAACTATTTTAAAACGTTGCTTTGATTTTGGTATTAAACAAATTAAAATTTTAATTAATGGTCCAGGACCCGGTCGTGAAACTGTTATTCGGAGTTTACAAAAAGGAGGCTTACAAATTATGTTAATTCGTGATATGACACCTATCCCACATAATGGATGCCGACCGCCGAAAAAGCGAAGAATTTAGTTTATAGATAAATTTTTTCTTTTTAAGAATGGATAATTTAATATTTTCATGTATTGAATCACGAATTGAGGATAACCAAAATCTTTATGGTTGCTTTAAATTGGGCCCGTTTTATTTAAATCAAGGTTTAACTATTGCTAATACTTTACGAAGATTATTACTTTCTGATTTAGAGGGCCTATCGATTGTTTTTGTCAAAATCGAAGGAGTTAAACATGAGTATTCTATTTTAAATGGAGTAAAGGAGTCTGTTTTAGAAATTTTAACAAATTTAAAGCAAATTCAGTTTAAAACACATAGTATTATTCATAAACCACAAGTGGCTTATTTAAATGTTCGAGGGCCACAGATTGTATCCGCTAGAGATATTCGGTTGCCACTAAAAATAGAATGCGTAGACCCTGACCAATATATAGCAACCATATCCGCTGATGGAAGTTTAAAGATAAAATTTTTTATTTGTCAAGGTAAGCGGTATTGCTTACAGAATTCTTTAAAACCAGTTATTTATAAACAATATCGAAAAATACTAAATATAGAAACAACTAATTACTTGTTTTTAGATGCAATTTTTTTACCAACTCAGCAAGTAAATTTTACAATTGAACAAAATAGTGAATTAAATAAAGAATTTATTATTTTTGAAATTTGGACAAAAGGTAGCATTCATCCCAAGCAGTTGTTATTTAAAGCTATCAACGAAATTTTTAGAATTTTACTCCCTTTTCGAAAATTTTATTCGTTACAAAAAGTAAAAGCATCAAAATATTTAGTACAAACCCCCCTAAGTACTAAAAAATTTCGAAGTCCAACACGCAAGTATCATTATATTTTGTCAAAACTAGGTTCATCGAAATTCCAAAGAAAGCTATCTACTCTAGATATTAGTAACTTAAATTTACTTGTTTCTACTTATATTTTTCTTAAAAAAGAAAATATTCATACAATTTCTGATTTGTTGAAAAAATCTAAAAAAGAACTTGTTTTATTAAAAGGTTTTAATGATGAATTTCTATATGATATTGAAAACAACTTTATTAAGTTGGGCTTAATTTTGAAAAAATAGTAGTTATTTTTAGATCGCATATAAATTTATATGCGATCTATTTTCGACATTTAAAGGAAAAATATATAAAATTTTATTTACATATTATTTGAGACTGTAGTTCAATTGGTTAGAGCACCGCCCTGTCAAGGCGGAAGTCACGGGTTCGAATCCCGCCAGTCTCGTCCTAATTTTACCAAAACTTTTAAAGCGTCTTTAAGTTTTAATTTTATTGGCTCACTTCCTGGCCAAAGAATGCCTCCCCGTAATGGCCGAACGTAAACTTGCTCTTTTTCTTTATCTCTAATGTCCACTCGCTTTAAAATTGATGGCAGGGTTTCATAAATTAATCGAACATCATAATCATCAGATTCAGCATACTCAAAAATATCGCGTTGTTGCTCATTTGCAGGGTCGTCAAATGAACTAAACATTAGGGTGGATGGGTTTCGTGTGTTGGTTTTTAATTTCTCTATTTTTTGTTTCGAAAGTGGCCAAGTTACGAAATGAATAGTATTTGATTTTTTATTTACAAACTTATTAGCTAAAGGTTGAGCATTAAAAATATTTGAATAATCTACTTTGACACCCGTATCTGAATAAGCAAGCCAATAATTAGTTACAATAAATTTTCGTAATTTGTCATCCCATCCAGCATAAAAAGGAATTGGGTCCGCTTCCCTTAAAAAGGGTGTTTGTGTCTTAATTTTAAATAAATAAGGATTATTTTTTAATTCCTCATGTAAAATTGGATCTTGGTCATTTAATTTTTCTTTATAAAGGGGCTGATCGAATTTTAATATACTTTCGTTATTTCGATTGTATTTTTTTTCTAAACTAATAGAAAATAAGCGACGAAGAATTTTTAGTGTACCTTTAAATTGATTATTGTAAACGCGGTTAGCATAGCTTTTCGGACCTAAAAATAATTCTTTAAAAGGTTCTGAGTAAGGCACTTTTGAATACTCTCTTAAACTATCGTAGTAATTTGCTAAAATTAAGCGTTTTTGAAAAAGACTATTTTCTTCTTCTTTCGTTAAAAAATAATTTTTTGGTTGTCTATCTAAAAAATTCGATATTTCAATGTTTAAAATAGACTTATAAACGATATTTGAATAGTACTTAGATTTTATTTTTTTACCTAATTTCTCTTCAAATTCGTCCGATTCTACATCTTCGAACGTAGCAAACGAATCGAAGCCATATCGAACTAATTCCGAAAAAGCGGAATAAGGTTCTTGGTCAACCTCATTATAAGGTTCCGGTAGAGTTGAGCTAGTTACATCGGCTTGATAATCTCCTAAAAAACGTTTAACCAGATCATCATTATCCGCCGAAAAAGTATAACCAGGGCTATAAGATTCAAAATTTTGGTCGCTTAAAAGATTATTTTCTGTGGTATTTTCTCTATTGTTTTTTATTTTTGTACCAGTATTAGTTCTACCCCGTATATTTTTAAGTTTAGGTAAAAATTTTGACATTAATTTATTCACAATTCCAGCAGATCCCGAGGCTAATCGATCATTTCTCGATCGCCAAACATATTCGCCTTGATAATTTAAATCTTCAAAAGTTAATTCAACCTCTGAACTTGTCTGATATCGGCCACGGTCAAATGGAGAAACGTCAGTATCTAATGAAATATGTGAAGAATACTCACCTAATCTGCCCTTCTTTAAATCAATCGAATTAACTCGTAGTTGAAAACCTTTTAATGCATCATCTTGTCCTATGAAACCTAAAGGTGAGGTCAATAAATAGTCTAAATTATAATACGGAAAAGATGTTAATGTAAATGCAATAATAAGTGTTAGACAAGAAAAATTAAAACTACGAATCCAAATTGAATATGAAAAATTAAAAAATTTAGATGCGGAATATCCAATTGACAATACGACCCAGCCAAAAAAAGCAGTCCAAAAAATGCTACCGAGTAAAAGTCCAGAAAAATAACTCCAATGAGATAAAATTGCATAAATACCATTACCTGGAGCTAAAGCTTCAAATAATGTGGGCTCTGGGCCAAAAGATATATTAGAAAAATATTGAAATAAAGTGCTTTGCTCGGTCCAAGTTAAAATAAAATGTAAAATAAAAATTTTAACTAGTTGAGTAGTATTAGAGGATTTAATTCGTTTTATTGGTTTATGCGCGATTGTATAAACAATGCTCAAGGTTAATATAATACCAAAAATATAATGCAGTGACTCAAAGGAATACCAGGGGAAAATAATAAACCTAAATCCAAGTAAAATACAAATATTTAATAAAAATTGACTCAAAATTATACCTAAACCAGAAGCTATTCCAGAAGGAAGACCTTCTACTGTTAGCCTTCTAAGCCATAGAATTTGGCTGGAAGAAAAAGGTACTGCTAGAATTAAGCTATTAAATAACCCACTAATAAAAAAATTTGGTGTTAACCCAGGGTTATTAAAAAAACTAAAAAAATTTGATAGGAAATTTTCAGAGGAATATAAATTGTTAAAATTTGAATTTATTAATTGCGGGATTGTGACTTTAAAAGAATAAAAATCATTAATCCATCGAAAAGTTAAGATATATTGAGCCAAAAATTTGATAGATTGTGTAATATAAAATATAAAAAATTTAAAAAGAAAAGTCAGATGTATATGCCCATAAAACGAATCATAAAAATCGTTAATATTATTTATATAGTCTTTGATAAATTGTGACAATGACATAATAATAAATTATTTTGTTTTTAGTAAAAATTAAATTATAAACATTAACTTTAAATTTGTTGGCTCCATCGCTGAAAAAAATTAATGATAATTAAAAGAATTAAAGAAATAAAGAGCATTACTGTTCCAATAATAGTAGCTCCAATATAATCATATTGTTCTAAGCATTGAAAAATAAAAACAGAAGCTATCAAATCTTTTAATGGAAAATTAGAAGAAATTATGACAATTGAACCATACTCACCTATAGCCCTAGAAAATGATAACGTAAAACCGGTTAAAAAAGATGGTAATAAAATAGGTAAGACAATACTGTAAAAAGTTTTCCAGGGAGAGGCTCCTAAAACCCAAGCCGCCTGCTCATATTCACGTTCTAGCGTTTCAAGTGCGGGTTGTAATGTGCGAATAATGAATGGAAAAGAAACAAAAACCATAGCAACAACAATCCCCAATCGAGTAAATATAACTTGAATATTTAATTGCGATAAATAGGATCCAATAATACCTTTATCACTATATATATTTACAAGTGTAAAACCAGCGACCGAAGTAGGCAAGGCGAAGGGCAAGTCAATGGCTATATCAAGAAGTTTTTTACCAGGAAATTTATACCTAACTAAAACCCATGCAATTAAAAACCCAAAAATAGTATTTAAAATACAAGCTAAACCAGCCATCGAAAATGTTACAAAATAGGCGGACAGGGCCACTTCATCTGTGGCCCGTTCAACAAACGAATTAAAAAACTCATGCCCCGCCCTATTTATTAAAATACTAATGGGAAAAATTAATAAAATACTTAAATAAAGAATTATAAATAACCACGAATTTGATAATTTTTTTATTCTCATAATAAAAGTAGTTTGGAATTAAATGAAATAAATTATTTAATAAGATGAGTAAGGAGAAATAAAAAAATTGTAAACCAAGTTAACCAATTTAGAAAACGTTTTGATTCTGCATAATTAGAAAACAAACCACTTTCATGGAATTCGGTTAATAGAAAATTTTCTTTGGGAGTTTGAGGAGCAATAAGTAAAATAATTATTAAAGCAAGAATAGCACGCGTACGGAATATTAACTAGATATAGGATATATTATATCTTTTATTTATCTAAAAAACTAAAAGTACAGCTTTCACCGTTTTTAGCTTTATTAATTTTTAACCAATTTTTCATTTTTTTACCATTTCAAGCCTTCAAATTAAAAAAAAATGAAAATCCGAAATTTAAATACCTTTAATGAATTAAAAACATAAATTTTTTTAGAACTCTGAGAAAAATATATTATTTAAATTGAGGTTTTTAGTTATTTTTTCCCTACTTTATTTTTATATTCCCTCTTTTTGCATTTGGAATTTCAATTAAGAAAAAATTTAACTAAATTTAAATTTTTAACCTTTTTTAAATCAATTTTATAAAGTTTTTAATCTATAAATAAATTAACTTTAAGTATAATTTTATTCCTATTTTTCTATCATTGATAATTTGCAAAAATATATATAGTAACAAAAGTAAGTAAGTTAAATTGAATTTGCGAAACAATAAAAAAAACATTGTGTTAAAAATTTTTAAATCTAACCAAATAATTCAAGGAATATTTTAACTCGTTTTTGTTAAAAAATCTATTGAAATTTAATCAGATTTAAAACAAATTAAAATACTCTCTGAATTATTGAATAATAATTTTTGCGCCTGCAGATTCGAGTTGTTTTTTAGCTTCTTCAGCTTCAGCTTTTGGTATTGATTCTTTTATTGCTTTTGGTAGTGAATTAGTTAGCTCTTTCGACTCTTTTAATCCTAAAGAAGTTAATTCACGAATTATACGGAAAACCGTAAGTCTTTTGGAGCGTTCATCCTCAGAGGGCACTTCTTGTAAAATAAGATCAAATGTAGTTTGTTCCTCTTTATCATTATTTTTTTTAGAATCTTTATCTTCTACTGTTGGTAATGATACCACACTGGCGCTTGCTGCGGGCACAGCAGAAGTTTCGACACCAAAAGTTTCTTCGATTTGTTTTACTAGCTCTGTGGCCTCCAATAATGTAATAGATTTTAATTTTTCAATTATTTCGGTAACTTGATAAATTTTTAGAAATTTATCATTTAAAACTAAAGGTGCAACTTTCATTACGTTTAGCTTTTGTAATCATTTAAATACGATATCATATTCAATTAGTCAAATCTTACGATTTTTTTAAAAATGAATGTTTTTGAATTTCTTTTTATTAAATTTAGTTTTTTCAACTTAGTTTTTAACATACGGGTTCTATTTTATCCTATTAAAAATCGTTTTATTTTTTTTTACATCAATCAAAAATAAATTTAAATTTTGATTAATAGAATTATTATTAGATTAAACTAAATTACCCCCAATTAAAAAATTAGCCCTCGAAATTTGATCGATAGAACTTTTTGTTTTTTAGCTTATAAAATATAGAATTTTATTTTGACGCTTAAAATGTTGTATTAGACATAAGATATTTTAAAACTTGTACGATAAAATTAAGTAAATAAGTAAATTAGAAACAATTTATTTTTATTATTTAATAAATTATGACTAAATAATATCATAAAATTATTCAAAATGAATAATGAAAAAAAATTTAGCGTTTTGAAAATTGAGATGCTTTCCGAGCTTTTTTTAAGCCATATTTACGACGCTCTTTAGACCTAGCATCACGTGTTAAATAGCCTCGAAGCTTTAAAGGAATACGATAAGAAGAATTAATTTGACAAACTGCTCTAGCAACCCCTAGTTGTGCAGCTTCGATTTGACCTTTTGTTCCACCTCCACACACATGAATTATTACGTCATAGTTTTTATCTAAACCTAAGCTTTCGAGAGGCTTAGAAATTGTTGACCGATAAACTAAATTTTGTTGATTAGAATAATTAGTTATAGGCTTATTAATTATAATTTCACCCGTTCCAGGAATTAATTTAACTTTAGCGCTTGCCTTTTTTCGTCTACCTAAACCAATTACCATATATTTTTTTAAAGATCGTTTTTGTAAAAATTAATAGCTATATTGTATTACTATTTTATAAACTATTCAATGCCTGCTACCCGATTCGAACGGGTGACTTTTCGCGTATGAGACGAATGCTCTAACCAGCTGAGCTAAACAGGCTAAGCAGCACAGGGGAATTGAACCCCTGCCGTTAGCTTGGCAAGCTAAAGCGCTACCACTACACCAGTGCTGCTGCTAATAAATGATAAGCCTTAATTTTTGTTTTTGTCAACACTATAATCTATATAGTAATATATAAGAATATAATACTGCTCTTGATGGGACTTGAACCCATAAGTCATTGACTATGGCTCCTCGGACCACCGCGTTTACCAATTTCGCCACAAGAGCATCGCAATTTACATGAAAAGCCTTTCACCGGAGTCGAACCGGCGACTTTTTGCTTACCATGCAAATACTCTACCACTGAGTTAAAAAGGCATTTTTAAACCTATTATCAATTTTTTTGCAAATTTTTTAAAAGTAAATTAGCCCAGTTTAGTGCATTTAAAACTTTTTTATTTGCCTTATTTTTCCATATTCTTTTACGAATTTTAGTTTTTATCTTAGATAGCCTTCTTTTTGGTGCAGCCATAATATTTTAAGTATTTTATTTTTTAGTTTTAATATTTGACAACTTTGAGTAGATTTACTATACTATAAATAATAAATATTGCCCCTGTCGTCTAGAGGCCGAGGACCTCTCCCTTTCACGGAGGAAACGGGGATTCGAATTCCCCCGGGGGTATTCCATCAGGTTCAATTACGTAAATTACATAATTGAACCTGAGTATAATTTATAAAAAAATTGGTTATTTGATTAATAATTAAAAAAGTCCTAAAGTTAAAGAAATATCAATTGGTAGGGTCGCTCCACAACCTAACCAAATAGCAACGACAGTACCAATTAAGAAAACAGTAGTAGCAACTGGTCGTCTAAATGGGTTCTGAAACTTATTTATATTTTCTATAAAAGGAACAGTAAGTAACCCAAGTGGAACAGATGTCATTAATAGAACCCCTAATAGTTTATTAGGTACTGTTCTTAATATTTGAAAAACTGGATAAAAATACCATTCTGGTAAAATTTCAAGAGGAGTTGCAAATGGGTTTGCGGGTTCGCCAATAGAAGCAGGATCTAAAACTGCTAATCCAATTACACAGGCGAAAGTTCCAATTATACAAACAGGAAATATATAAAGTAAATCATTTGGCCAAGCTGGTTCGCCATAAGAACTATGGCCCATTCCTTTTGCTAATTTTGCCCTTAAAAAAGGGTCCGATAAATCTGGTTTTTTAATAACAGCCATATTTAATTTTTTTTTTTATTTTTTTATATACAACAAATATATATCGGATTATAATGGTCCGGAAATGCCCTGTTTTCTAATCATAAGAAAATGTGCCAACATGAAGATAGCTGTAAATAGGGGCAATAAAAAAGTGTGCAAGCTATAAAACCTAGTTAATGTAGCTTGACCAACGCCTACACCACCCCTTAATAATTCAACAATAAAGCCACCTATTAATGGAATTGCATCCGGAACACCAGTAACAATTTTTACTGCCCAATAACCTACTTGATCCCAGGGCAATGAATATCCAGTTACGCCAAAAGAAACGACACAAACCGCCATTAGTACACCTGTCACCCAAGTAAGTTCACGTGGTTTCTTAAAACCGCCGGTTAGATACACTCTAAAAACATGTAAGATCATAGTCAAAACCATCATACTCGCTGACCAGCGGTGAATTGATCTAATTAACCAGCCAAAGTTGACATCTGTCATAATATATTGAATAGAAGTAAACGCTTCTGCGACCGTTGGGCGATAATAAAATGTCATTGCAAATCCAGTCGTAACCTGAACTAAAAATAGTGTAAAAACAATTCCACCTAAACAATAAAAAATATTCACATGAGGCGGGACGTATTTAGTAGCTATATCATCAGCTATTCCTTGAATTTCTAGGCGCTCATCGAACCAATCATAAACTTTACTCATTTATTTTTCTCCTTTTTGTTTAATTCACAATTAGACTAAATAAAAAATATTACCATGAGGATTTTGTAACTCCAGGGAGTAAACCATTATGCGCTAGTTCTCTAAAAAAATGTCGAGAAATTCCAAAGTCTCGTAAAAACCCCTTTGCACGTCCAGAAAATAAACATCTATTGGTCAAACGTATAGGGCTACTATTTTTAGGAAGCTTTTGCAGTCTACGATGTAAAGCGAATTTTTCTTCTAAAAATAAACTTTGTTTAATTTGAAGTTTTAACTTTTTACGTTTTTGTGAGTATTTTTGGACCAATTTTCTTCGATGTTTTTCTTTTTCTATCAAACTTTTTCGAGACATAAGCATTTATAAATATTTTATTTATGTTCAAATTTATAAAAATTATATATTTTATGACATAAAAAGTCAAATAATTTTTTTTAATGAGCTTAATAGGAATCGAACCTATATGTTTAACTTAGAAGGTTAAAGTCTTATCCTTTAGACGATAAGCTCTTTTAAACTATTGTTTTACCTCTTTTTAAATAAGAAATCAATTTCTTATTAAATATAAAATTCATTTAAATAAAAAGTTTGCCTATGTAACAAATATTTGTAAAATTACTATAAAATAAGAACAAAATGTAAAACTTTATTGAATTTTATTTCAACTTCACTTCTAAAAAATTTAAATTTTATATTAAAAATATGAATGTTTTAGCTAAAACACAAAATGTTGGTAGTATTACACAAATTATTGGCCCAGTTGTAGATATTGCTTTTCCTCCAGGTAAAATGCCAAATATTTATAACTCACTTATTGTTGAAGGTAAGGATAATGACGGTAATGCAATATCCGTTACATGTGAAGTTCAACAGCTTCTCGGAGATAACTGTGTTCGTGCCGTTTCAATGAGTGCGACAGAAGGTTTGCGACGAGGTTTAGAAGTTGTTGATACAGGCAATCCCATTACAATTCCGGTAGGAGAGATTACTCTTGGACGAATTTTTAATGTTCTTGGAACGCCGGTTGATAACTTGGGGCCAGTTGAGACTCAAAACGGTTTGCCAATCCATCGCTCGGCACCAACTTTTATAGATCTAGATACAAATTTATCTATTTTTGAAACAGGTATTAAAGTAGTTGATTTGCTCGCTCCATATAGAAGGGGTGGAAAAATTGGCTTGTTTGGCGGAGCTGGCGTAGGAAAAACTGTTCTAATTATGGAACTAATTAATAATATTGCTAAAGCACATGGTGGTGTTTCTGTGTTTGGTGGTGTTGGTGAACGTACCCGTGAAGGTAATGATTTATATATGGAAATGAAAGAGTCTAAAGTAATTAATGAAGAAAACATTTCTGAATCTAAGGTTGCTTTGGTTTACGGTCAGATGAATGAACCACCTGGAGCGCGTATGAGGGTTGGTTTAACCGCACTTACTATGGCTGAATACTTTAGGGATATAAATAAACAAGATGTTTTACTTTTTATTGATAATATTTTTAGATTTGTTCAGGCCGGTTCCGAAGTTTCAGCTTTATTAGGTCGAATGCCTTCCGCCGTTGGTTACCAACCGACGCTTGCTAGTGAAATGGGAGGTTTACAAGAACGTATTACCTCTACGAAAGACGGTTCAATTACGTCTATTCAAGCAATCTATGTACCAGCTGATGATTTAACGGATCCTGCTCCGGCTACTACCTTCGCTCACTTAGATGCTACTACAGTTCTTTCGCGAACGTTAGCCTCTAAGGGAATTTATCCGGCCGTGGATCCGCTGGATTCAACCTCTACTATGCTACAGCCCTGGATTGTGGGAGAAGAACACTATAATTGCGCACAAAATGTAAAACAAACGCTCCAGCGTTATAAAGAACTTCAAGATATAATTGCTATTTTGGGCTTAGATGAGTTGTCGGAAGAAGATCGATTAACTGTGGCTCGAGCTAGAAAAATTGAAAGGTTTTTATCACAGCCTTTTTTTGTTGCAGAAGTATTTACCGGATCACCAGGAAAATATGTTAGTTTATCGGATACGATTCGTGGCTTTAATTTAATCTTATCAGGTAAATTTGATGATTTACCTGAACAGGCATTTTATTTAGTTGGAAATATAGATGAAGCAATAGAAAAAGCAGCATCTTTAGAGAGTTAGGTATTTAACTAACTTTCAAAAATTTACAATATTTAACAATAAATTGGGTATTTTATGGTTTTACAAGTTTGTGTTATTACTCCAGATCAAGTTTTTTTAAACCAAGAAGCAGAAGAAGTCATACTGCCCACTAATACAGGATTAATGGGTGTGTTAACAAACCATGCCCCTTTAATTACGGCTTTAGAAATTGGGGTTATGTTAATTCGAGTAAAAAAGGATTGGAAACCCTTTGCATTAATGGGAGGTTTTGCTCTTGTAAAACAGAACCAAATTACTGTCTTAGTAAACGAAGCAGAATCTGAAGCTACAATTGATCGGGTTGAGGCTGAAAAATCTTTTACTACCACAAAACAAAAGTTTGAAGAAGCTACTGATCAAAAGCAAAAAGTCGAAGCAAATTTTGCTTTTAAACGAGCACGTGCAAGGTTTCAAGTTGTAAAGTAAATATAGCTAATAATTAGTTTTTCGCCTATAGGGAGAACTCAAATATTTGAGTTCTCTCTATAGGCGAAAAACTAATTATTGATAATTTAATTGTCATAAAGAGTACTACCTAGCCTAAGTGCTAAAAAACCATTTATTAGGGCTATAAAAAGAGCAACAAAAATTTGACTTTCTGAAATCACCATTTTTTTTCCAATTTGATTAATTTAACTATATATTTTGAATAGCGATTATTATTCAAAACTATACTACAGATTTCCTTTTTGACTAGCTAATAACACAATCACAAGAGGACCACAAGCAACAACTAGAACAAGTGATAATAATTGAAAAACAATTTCAATATTCATTATTTAAATTTAAAAAGTATTTTAAATATTAATTTTTTATAAAAGTTAAAGAAAATGAAAATTAATAACTATTTTATAAATTATCGAAAGCTTACAGCTGCTTGCCAAACGAAGGCTAAAAGTATAAACAAAACTGGAATAATTGGCAATACATCTACAAGGGGGTCAAATGCAGCATAAGCTTCCGGTAATTTTGCAAGTAGTATATTCATAAAAATAGTATTTTCCTTTTTATTTTACGAATTTTTCAATAAAATAATATAATCTTAAAAAAATTTTAAATTATTGTATAAATTCATTTTAAATATATAAAATTCATATTTATATTGTAGCAAAAGACTAATTTCAATTTTTTGTTTTTTATTAATCTTCATGTTCTTCAAATGGGTCCCTAAGTTGCTCTGCGGGCGGTCCAAAACCAATGTAAATAGAGTAACCAGTTATACTTAATAAAAGACACCAAAGAAAAATTGTTATAAATAATGCTGTATTTTCCATAATATATTTTTTTTTAATGAATAGAATCTAGTCGTAAAAGCTTTATAATTTTTTATATTAATCGTAAAGTGATAAACTGTCAAAAATATCGCGGGAGTAGGATTTGAACCTACGACCTCAAGATTATGAGCCTTGCGAGCTACCAGTCTGCTCTATCCCGCAATTTCTTAATGATTGGCCCTCGGTTTAAATATAAGAAACTTATTTAAACCGAGGGCCAATCATTAAGAAATATTAGTTACCTTGCCCAGGGTTACGGCCAGGATCATTTGATAAAAACCCAAATATAAAAAGAGAAACAAAGAAAGTTACAATAATATAAACAAAAATTTTAAGTGTTAACATAAAGGTTAATTTTTATTTATGATTTCTTATAGGCTACCTTTTATAGCCATATTCTACCATAATTTTATAATTTATATCTATGAGTTTAGTTATAAAATAGTTAATTTTTATATTGTCACAATTAAAATAATGCTGCTATAATTTACTTATATTAAATAACAGCTGGGATAGCTCAATAGGCTAGAGTGAGGGTTTGAAAAACCCTAGGTTATCGGTTCAATTCCGATTCCTGGCAATTATAAACACTATGGTTCATGCCCTGAAGAGGATTTGAACCTCTACGCCGGAAAGCGGTTGATTTTGAATCAACTGTGTCTACCATTCCACCACCAAGGCATTATGTTTAGTCAATTCTAGGGCAGAAGGATTCGAACCTTCGAATAACGAGACCAAAACCCGTGGCCTTACCACTTGGCTACACCCTAACTGTAGTATCACAGTATTATAAATTATATTCAATTTATGGGGAAAAGCAATAGTCTAAAAAAAATATTTCTAAAAATTGACTCTTTCTATAATTTAATAATTTTTTTTTCTATAGTATACTATAGAAAAAAAATTATTAAATTATAGAAATATGAAGTTAGCTTATTGGATGTATGCTGGACCTGCCCATATAGGCACCTTGCGTGTAGCAAGTTCATTCAAAAATGTTCATGCTATTATGCATGCTCCGTTAGGAGACGATTATTTTAATGTCATGCGATCCATGCTCGAGAGGGAAAGAGATTTTACGCCAGTAACAGCAAGTATTGTTGATCGACATGTTTTAGCTCGAGGTTCGCAGGAAAAGGTTGTGGAAAATATTACCCGAAAAGATAAGGAAGAAAATCCAGATTTAATACTTTTAACCCCTACTTGCACATCTAGTATTTTACAGGAAGATTTACAAAATTTTGTAGACCGAGCTTCACTAGAATCCAATTCTGATGTAATTTTAGCTGATGTAAATCACTATCGCGTAAACGAACTACAAGCAGCTGATAGAACTTTAGAACAAATAGTTCGTTTTTATATTGAAAAATGTAAAAAAGATGGATCACTTTCACAAGATAAAACATCAATACCATCCGCTAATATTATTGGGATCTTTACATTAGGTTTTCACAATCAGCATGATTGCCGAGAATTAAAAAGACTTCTAAATGATTTAGGTATTCAAGTTAATGAAGTTATTCCAGAAGGCGGTTTAGTAGAAAATATTAAAAAATTGCCTAAGGCATGGTTCAATATTGTGCCTTATCGTGAAGTTGGGTTGATGACAGCTGTTTATCTTGAGCAAGAATTTAAAATCCCATATATTTCGACAACCCCGATGGGTTTAGTAGAAACTGCTCAATTTATTCGAGAAATCGCGAATATTTTAAAAGAAAACTCTTCGATTAATTTTGAAAACTATATAGATAATCAAACACGTTTTGTTTCACAAGCGGCATGGTTTTCACGTTCAATTGATTGTCAAAACTTAACCGGGAAAAAAGCAGTAGTTTTTGGAGATGCTACGCATGCCGCTTCAATGACAAAAATATTATCCCGCGAGATGGGTATAAGAATTTGTTGTGCCGGCACTTATTGTAAACATGATGCGGATTGGTTTCGTGAACAAGTTCAAGGCTTTTGTGACGAAATTTTAATTACTGATGATCATACGCAAGTTGGTAATAAAATTGCAGAACTTGAACCGGCTGCTATTTTTGGTACTCAAATGGAGCGCCATATAGGTAAACGTTTAGATGTACCATGTGGCGTAATTTCCGCCCCGGTTCATATTCAAAATTTTCCCTTAGGTTATCGACCTTTTTTAGGATATGAGGGTACAAATCAGATAGCGGACTTAGTTTACAATTCTTTTACTTTAGGAATGGAAGATCATCTACTTGAAATTTTTGGTGGTCACGATGTAAAAACAGTAATTACAAAATCTCTATCAACAGATAGTTCCCTAAACTGGTCCAATGGTGCTATAGCAGAATTAAATAAGATACCGGGTTTTGTGAGAAACCGTATTAAGAGAAATACTGAAAAATTTGCACGTGAGCAAGGCTTAGTGGAGATTACAATCGAAGTAATGTATGCCGCTAAAGAGGCTTTAGCTGGATAATCCTCTTAAAGAGTTACTTATAATTAAATAAGATTTTATTTAATTATAAGTAACTCTTTAAGAACTAATAAAATTATTTTTATGCGATAATAAAATTGACAAAAAATAATTTTATTAAATACAATTATTATGATTCAATTAATTATATTTAGTTGGCGATATGGCCAAGTGGTAAGGCAGAGGATTGCAAATTCTTGATCCCCAGTTCGAATCCGGGTGTCGCCTTTTGAAAATAGAAAACCCTTAAGCACTAACTTTTAAGTTAACATATAAAATATATAATATTTAAAAAAATTTTATAAACGAAATTCAATGGATAGATAAATCTACTTTTTATTTTGTAAAAATTTAATATTATGAATATAAAATTTACTACAAAATAATAATTTTTATATTTAATTTGAAATTTGCGATGACTATTCGTCCTCCGGCAAAAGAGATAAAAAAAGTTCAAATTATAGTTGACAAAAATCCGGTTGAAACCTCATTTGAAAAGTGGGCAAAACCGGGTCATTTTTCAAAAAACCTTTCGCGCGGTCCAAATACGACAACTTGGATTTGGAATTTACACGCGGATGCACATGATTTTGATAGTCATACTAGTGATTTAGAAGATATTTCACGAAAAGTTTTTAGTGCACATTTTGGTCAACTGGGTATTATTTTGATTTGGTTAAGTGGTGCATATTTTCATGGCGCACGTTTTTCGAATTATGAAGCTTGGTTAAGTGATCCAACACATATTAAACCGAGTGCACAGGTGGTATGGCCAATTGTTGGTCAGGAAATTCTAAATGGTGATGTAGGTGGTGGTTTCCAAGGTGTGCAAATAACATCAGGATTATTCCAATTATGGCGTGCTAGTGGTATTACTAGCGAACTAGAATTATATAGTACAGCTATTGGAGGTTTAATTTTAGCTGGTGCAATGTTTTTTGCTGGTTGGTTTCATTATCATAAAGCAGCTCCAAAACTGGAATGGTTCCAGAATGTTGAATCAATGATGAACCATCATTTGGCGGGCCTTTTAGGATTAGGTAGCTTGGGTTGGGCTGGGCATCAAATTCATCTTTCATTACCCATTAATAAATTGTTAGATGCGGGTGTAGATCCCAAAGAAATTCCATTGCCACATGAATTTTTATTAAATCGAGATTTAATGAGTCAGCTTTACCCAAGTTTCGAAAAAGGCTTAGCTCCATTTTTTACACTAAATTGGGGGGAATACAGTGACTTTTTAACTTTTAAAGGTGGTTTAAACCCTGTTACAGGCGGTCTATGGTTAAGTGATACAGCGCATCATCATCTTGCAATTGCTGTTTTATTTATTGTTGCCGGTCATATGTATCGAACCAATTTTGGAATTGGCCATAGTATGAAAGAAATTCTAGAAGCGCATAAAGGCCCTTTTACTGGAGAGGGACATAAGGGGTTATACGAAATTTTAACTACTTCATGGCATGCACAATTAGCTATAAATTTAGCTTTATTTGGATCATTATCAATTATTGTTGCACATCATATGTATGCTATGCCACCTTATCCATATTTAGCAACTGATTATGGAACGCAATTATCGCTATTTACGCACCATATGTGGATTGGTGGTTTTTGTATAGTTGGTGCAGGAGCACACGCAGCTATATTTATGGTTAGAGATTATGATCCAACAAATAACTATAATAATCTTTTAGATCGTGTAATACGCCATCGAGATGCCATTATTTCACATTTAAATTGGGTATGTATTTTTTTAGGTTTTCATAGTTTTGGACTATATATACATAATGACACAATGAGTGCGTTAGGGCGTCCGCAAGACATGTTTTCAGATACAACTATTCAACTCCAACCTATTTTCGCACAATGGGTGCAAAATACGCATTTTTTGGCACCTCAATCAACAGCACCAAATGCAGCATTGGGAACAAGCTTAAGCTGGGGTGGAGACCTTGTCGCTATAGGTGGAAAAGTTGCTATGATGCCTATTACTTTAGGCACGTCTGATTTTATGGTGCATCATATTCACGCTTTCACTATCCATGTAACAGCTTTGATTTTACTTAAAGGTGTTTTATATGCGCGTAGCTCGCGTTTAATACCGGATAAAGCAAATTTAGGTTTCCGTTTTCCGTGTGATGGGCCGGGACGTGGTGGCACTTGTCAAGTTTCTGCCTGGGATCATGTTTTCCTTGGCCTTTTCTGGATGTACAATTCATTATCCATAGTGATTTTTCATTTTAGTTGGAAAATGCAATCAGATGTTTGGGGAACAGTAAGCTCTTCTGGTATATCCCATATTACTGGTGGTAACTTCGGACAAAGTGCAAACACCATTAATGGGTGGCTTCGTGATTTTTTATGGGCACAATCATCACAAGTTATTCAATCATATGGATCTGCACTTTCCGCTTATGGACTAATTTTCCTAGGTGCTCATTTTGTTTGGGCGTTTAGCTTAATGTTCTTATTTAGCGGTCGAGGTTATTGGCAGGAATTGATTGAATCAATTCTATGGGCACATAATAAACTAAAAGTAGCTCCTGCTATTCAACCAAGAGCGTTAAGTATTACGCAAGGACGCGCTGTTGGTGTTGCTCATTATTTGTTAGGTGGCATTGCAACAACATGGAGTTTCTTCTTAGCTAGAATTATTGCAGTAAGTTAGGTATCTAATTACTGTATTGTTATGACAGATATAAATTTTCTAATATTTGTTAGAAAAAATTGAATACTTTACAAATTTAAAATGCAAAGGAGGATAAAATATGGCGACGAAATTTCCTAAATTTAGCCAGGGACTTGCGCAAGACCCAACAACACGTCGAATTTGGTTTGGGGCAGCAACGGCCCATGATTTTGAAAGTCATGACTCAATGACAGAAGAAAATCTTTATCAAAAAATTTTTGCTTCTCATTTTGGTCAATTAGCTATTATTTTTTTATGGACTTCAGGTAATTTATTTCATGTTGCATGGCAAGGTAATTTTGAACAATGGGTAAAAGATCCCTTGCATATACGTCCAATAGCTCATGCTATTTGGGATCCCCATTTTGGGCAGCCAGCGGTTGAAGCTTTTACGAAAGGTGGGGCTTCTGGACCCGTAAATATTGCAACATCAGGTGTTTATCAGTGGTGGTATACGATAGGTATGCGTACAAATGAAGATTTGTATGAAGGGTCGGTCTTTTTATCAATTGTTTCCGCAATTTTTTTGTTTGCTGGTTGGCTGCATTTACAGCCAAAATTTCAGCCCTCTTTATCTTGGTTTAAAAATGCGGAGTCTCGACTAAATCATCATCTTTCTGGATTGTTTGGTGTTAGTTCATTGGCTTGGACTGGTCATTTAGTTCACGTTGCTATACCAGAGGCTAGGGGACAGCATGTACGTTGGAATAATTTTCTTACTGTATTGCCGCATCCAGAGGGCTTAACACCTTTTTTTACTGGTGATTGGTCCGCTTATGCTCAAAACCCAGACACTTCGAGTCATGTTTTTGGTACTACTGAAGGAGCTGGAACTGCTATTTTAACTTTTGTTGGAGGCTTTCATCCACAAACACAAAGTTTATGGTTAAGTGATATAGCGCATCACCATCTTGCAATTGCTGTTTTATTTATTGTTGCCGGTCATATGTATCGAACCAATTTTGGAATTGGCCATAGTATGAAAGAAATTCTAGAAGCGCACCAACCTCCAAGCGGTAGTTTAGGTGCTGGCCATAAAGGACTCTTTGATACAATTAATAATTCACTTCATTTTCAACTAGCTTTAGCATTAGCTTCTGTAGGTACTATTTGTTCTTTAGTAGCACAACATGTTTACTCATTACCAGCTTATGCATTTCTTGCACAAGATTTTACAACGCAAGCGTGCTTATACACTCACCATCAGTATATAGCTGGTTTCATTATGTGTGGTGCTTTTGCTCATGGTGCTATTTTCTTTATTCGAGATTATGATCCGGAACAAAATAAAGGCAATGTTTTAGCACGAATACTTGATCATAAAGAAGCTATTATTTCCCATCTTAGTTGGGCGTGTTTATTTCTCGGGTTCCACACTTTAGGACTATATGTTCATAATGACGTAATGTTAGCGTTTGGGACACCAGAAAAACAAATTTTAATTGAACCTATTTTCGCACAATGGATTCAAGCTTCACACGGGAAAACGCTCTATGGCTTTGATTTTCTTTTATCTTCACCATCGAGCCCTGCGGTATCCGCTAGTCAAACAGTTTGGTTGCCTGGATGGCTAAATGCTATAAATAGTAATACAAACTCGTTATTTTTACCGGTGGGCCCTGGTGATTTTTTAGTTCATCATGCTATTGCTTTAGGTTTACATGTAACTACTTTAATTTTAGTCAAAGGGGCTTTAGACGCTCGGGGCTCGAAACTAATGCCAGATAAGAAAGATTTTGGCTATAGTTTTCCTTGTGATGGACCTGGTCGTGGCGGTACTTGTGATATATCGGCTTGGGATGCTTTTTATCTTGCAGTATTTTGGATGTTAAATACTATTGGTTGGGTTACTTTTTATTGGCATTGGAAACATTTAGGTATTTGGCAAGGTAATGTCAGCCAATTTAATGAATCTTCTACTTATTTAATGGGTTGGCTAAGGGACTATTTATGGCTAAACTCTTCTCAACTTATTAATGGTTATAACCCATTTGGTATGAATAGTTTGTCAGTTTGGGCATGGATGTTTTTATTTGGCCACTTAGTTTACGCTACAGGTTTTATGTTTTTAATATCTTGGCGAGGCTATTGGCAAGAGCTTATTGAAACTCTTGCATGGGCCCATGAGCGCACACCTCTAGCTAATTTAGTTAGATGGCGAGATAAACCAGTAGCTCTTTCAATCGTTCAAGCTCGATTAGTTGGTTTGGCTCATTTTTCTGTTGGTTATATTTTTACTTATGCCGCGTTTTTAATTGCATCTACTGCAAGTAAATTTGGATAATAATTTAAACTTTAAGAAATAAAAAAATTATGGCGACTCTTTTTCAATTGGCAACTTATGCTCTTGTTGGCCTCTCTTTTGTTTTAGTCGTTGGCGTTCCAGTTGCGTTCGCATACCCAGAAGGTTGGTCTGAAAACAAAAGAACTGTTTTTTCAGGAGTTGGTTTGTGGATTTTCTTGGTTTTTTTAGTTGGGGTTTTAAGCTCGTTTGTAGTATAAACTTTTTTGCTCTAAGCGAACGCCTTAAGGCGTTCGCTTAGAGCAAAAAAGTTTATACTACAAAAACATAATGAATAAAATTAATTCAATTCTCAGTTTAATAAATAAATTTCGTATTTTTATTATTAACTCAAACTTTTTATTAATTAAAAAAGAAATTTTAATATCTTTTTCTGGTGGCCAAGATTCGATTTGTTTACTAATTTTATTAATACTATTACAAAGACAGCTATCTTTGTATTTTGAAATGATATATTGCAATCATCTTTGGAGTTTTAATAGCTTGTATACTCTTTTGCATATATTCAAAATCAACTTTAACTTAAATAAAAAGGCTATTTTTGCACTTAATATCAAAAAAAAATTTACCGAAAAATCCGCCCGCCTTTGGCGTTACTCAACCCTGTATCGAGTTTCACAATTTTATAACTACCAAGTAGTACTAACTGCACATTCACAAACTGATAAAATAGAGACATTTTTTTTAAATTTATTCAGAAGTTCTAGTAAAGAGGGTTTATCCGTATTTGCGAGTAATCGTATTATAATAAGTAAATCAACTAAAGAAATTTTTCTATCCGAAAATGATTTAAGTATTTAATAAAATGCAATCCAATATTCGTAACCTTAATATATTTTATATAAAACGTGAGAAAACACGTCTCATTCGCCCTTTATTGGTTTTAAACAGGTTTCAAATTTTAAAAATATCTATATTTTTCCGTCTGCCTATTTATGTTGATTCCACAAATAAATTAGTAAATTTACGACGAAATCGATTACGGCATCAAATTATACCAATTTTTAAGACTTTCTTTAACCCAAGAATTAATATAGCCCTTAGTAGAGTTATATCAATTATTAATTGTGAAAATAGTTATTTTACGAATCATTTAAAAAATATTGAAAAGTTTATCAAATTAAAAAAATTTAATTTACAAACCTTAGATAAAATACAAAATAAAAAATGGCTTATTTTTTTACCAAAAGCTCTACAAAAAAAGTTTTATAAAATATTATTAAATTCTAATTTTAAGTCTTTAACTTTTAGTGAAATTGAGTTTTTATTAAGGTTAAATATTTTGTTTTTTAAATAAAAATAGTAAAGTGAAAAACAAAATCTTCTATCTTATAATTAAAAGAGAAATAAAATGTATTTATTGACTTTTCTAATTAACAGATTTATCAACAACAATATTACAAATATTAAACAATATTTATGACTATAGCAATCGGAAAATCTCAAGGACAAAGAGGTTGGTTTGATCTTGTAGATGATTGGCTCAGGCGAGACCGTTTTGTATTCGTCGGCTGGTCAGGTCTTTTATTATTTCCTTGTGCATATCTAGCACTAGGTGGCTGGTTTACTGGTACTACTTTTGTAACATCATGGTATACTCACGGTTTAGCGAGTTCTTATTTAGAAGGCTGTAATTTTTTAACAGCAGCGGTATCAACACCGGCAAATAGCATGGCCCATTCTTTACTTTTATTATGGGGACCTGAGGCGCAAGGTGATTTTACTCGTTGGTATCAGCTTGGTGGACTATGGCCATTTGTTGCACTTCATGGGTCTTTTGCATTAATCGGTTTTATGCTTAGACAATTTGAAATTGCTCGATCGTTAGGCTTACGTCCATACAATGCTATTGCTTTCTCGGCGCCTATCGCAGTATTTGTTTCGGTATTCTTAATTTATCCGCTAGGACAATCGGGGTGGTTTTTTGCTCCGAGTTTTGGAGTTGCTGGTATTTTTAGGTTTATTTTATTTTTCCAAGGGTTTCATAATTGGACTCTAAATCCATTTCATATGATGGGAGTTGCTGGTGTTTTAGGAGCAGCTTTATTATGCGCAATTCATGGAGCAACCGTGGAAAATACTTTATTTGAAGATGGTGATGGTGCTAATACGTTCCGCGCATTTAATCCAACTCAAGCTGAAGAAACATATTCAATGGTAACAGCTAATAGATTTTGGTCACAAATTTTTGGGGTAGCTTTTTCAAATAAAAGATGGTTACACTTCTTTATGCTTTTTGTTCCAGTAACTGGTCTATGGATGAGTGCTATTGGAGTTCTAGGTTTAGCTTTAAATCTTCGTGCTTATGATTTTGTTTCTCAAGAAATTCGTGCAGCAGAAGACCCAGAATTTGAAACGTTCTATACAAAAAATATCCTTTTAAATGAAGGAATTCGCGCATGGATGGCTGCTCAGGATCAGCCTCATGAAAAACTTGTATTCCCTGAGGAGGTATTACCACGTGGAAACGCTCTTTAATGGTACTTTAACTATTGGCGGTAGAGATCAAGAATCGACTGGGTTTGCTTGGTGGGCCGGAAATGCTCGCTTAATTAATCTTTCTGGTAAATTGCTTGGAGCGCACGTCGCTCACGCGGGATTGATTGTATTTTGGGCAGGTGCAATGAATTTATTCGAAGTAGCTCATTTTGTACCTGAAAAACCAATGTATGAGCAAGGATTAATTCTTTTACCGCATATAGCAACTCTTGGTTATGGCGTTGGACCAGGTGGCGAAGTTATAGATACATTCCCGTATTTTGTATCAGGAGTAGTCCACTTAATTTCGTCGGCGGTTTTAGGTTTTGGGGGTGTTTTTCACTCTTTAGTTGGGCCTGAAACTCTTGAAGAATCTTTTCCATTTTTTGGTTATGTTTGGAAAGACAAAAATAAGATGACTACTATTCTTGGTATCCACCTAATTATTTTAGGTATTGGGGCTTGGTTATTAGTATGGAAAGCTATGTATTTTGGTGGTATTTATGATACTTGGGCTCCAGGAGGAGGCGATGTCCGCACTATAACCAATCCTACAATAAATCCAGGCGTCATTTTTGGTTATTTATTAAGGTCGCCATTTGGGGGTGATGGATGGATCGTAAGTGTTGACAATAATGAAGATATCATTGGTGGCCATATTTGGATTGGCACACTTGATATTTTAGGAGGTATTTGGCATATTTTAACTAAACCATGGGCTTGGGCGAGACGTGCTTTTGTTTGGTCTGGAGAGGCTTATTTGTCGTATAGCTTAGCAGCAATTTCGGTAATGGGGTTTACTGCTTGTGGTATGTCTTGGTTCAATAATACAGCTTATCCAAGTGAGTTTTATGGTCCAACTGGTCCAGAAGCTTCGCAAGCTCAAGCATTTACTTTTTTAGTGCGCGACCAAAGACTAGGAGCAAATGTTAGTTCAGCACAAGGGCCAACTGGTTTAGGTAAATATCTAATGCGTTCACCAACGGGCGAAATTATTTTAGGTGGCGAAACTATGCGTTTTTGGGATTTTCGAGGACCATGGTTAGAACCATTGCGTGGTCCGAATGGTTTAGATTTAAATAAACTAAAAAATGATATTCAGCCATGGCAAGAAAGGCGTGCAGCAGAGTATATGACACATGCACCTTTAGGTTCATTAAATTCTGTTGGGGGTGTCGCAACGGAAATTAATGCCGTAAATTACGTTAGCCCACGAAGTTGGTTAGCTACATCACATTTTTGTCTAGCTTTCTTCTTTTTTGTTGGTCATTTATGGCATGCTGGAAGAGCTCGAGCAGCGGCAGCAGGTTTTGAAAAAGGTATCGATAGAGATAATGAACCTGTGCTATCATTACGTCCGCTCGACTAATTAGATATAAATTTTTTTAAAATTATTGGGTTACCTGGGACTCGAACCCAGAACTTATTGGTTAAAAGCCAATTACTCTAGCCATTGAGTTAGTAACCCTGATGTGTTTTATAATATAAGTTATATATAAAACAAAATTTTGTCTAGTTTTTCTTTGCACGTTGATAATTATCATTTATCAACGTGCAAAGAAAAACCATCTATTGAATTAACTGAGAATTAACTAATTGTGACCACCCCAAATATTTTAAATTTTGATTTCGGCGTAAAGGTCTAGTGACTAACTCTAAAAGGTCACGCGCATTTGTAAACCCATGAATCTGAGCAAATGTAAATTCAACTGACCATTTTGTCGTTATATTACGAGCCTCCAGTGGATTAGCGTGCGCAAGGCCTGTAATTGCTAAATCAGGTTGTAATTCGCGAATACGTTGTATTTGGTTATAATTATCTGGTTTCTCTACAATGCGTGGAATTGGAACGTTCATTTCATTGCAAGTTTTTTCAAGTAATATTAATTCCGCAGATTGGAATCTCTTATCCATATAGGGGATACCAATTTCGTAGACTATCATTCCACATTTTACGAGGAAGCGCGCCAGAGATATTTCTAATAAATTATCTCCCATAAAAAACACAGATTTATTGCGGAGAAGTTTTACATAATCCTCTAATTGTTCCCATACAAGAGCTTCTCTTTTTTCTAAATCTTTTGGGGTTTTATTGAATACTTTACATATTTTTTCTATCCAAGCCCTTGTACCATCAGGCCCAATAGGAAATGGTGCTCCAATTAGTTGGCATTTTCTGCGCCTCATTAAAGTAGTGGCTGTGCGGCTTAAAAACGGGTTTATTCCACATACAAAAACCCCTTCATGCAGTGTTGGCAATTCGGCGTATCGCTGTGATGGTAGCCATCCAGCAACTTCAATGTCTTGTTTTTTTAATTCCATCGTTAATTGGGTAGCTACTGTACTTGGTATTGAACCGAATAACACCAGAGGGGGCTGTTGGCTTTTTTTTATAATAGTATTATTATTCAATGTTGATGTGGATTTAAAAAAATTATCTAGCAATGAACTACCTAGCTTGGAAGTCGATGTTTTTTTATTTGATTCTTTATGATTTGGGCAACGATGAGCCATAGCCGCTAAGACAGTGTCCTCACCTTGGGTAAATGCATAATCTAAGCCGTTAGCACGAGCAACTACAATTGGTATTTGAAGTTCAAGCTCTAGTTTTGGGGCCATACCTTCTAGGTCCATCTTAATAATTTCCGTAGTGCACGTCCCGATCCAAACAATAACACTTGGATTTCTATCTTGCTTTATCTGTAAACAAAGGCGTTTTAATTCTTTATAATCATTTAATTGCGCTGAAATATCGCTCTCTTCAAGCTCCGCCATGGCGTACCTTGGTTCAGCAAAAATCATAACACCCATAGCATTTTGAAGAAAATATCCGCAGGTTTTAGTACCAATAACTAAAAAAAAACTATCTTCTATTTTTTGATATAGCCATGCAACACAACTAATTGGGCAAAAAGTATGATAATTACCAGTTTCGCATTCAAATATTAAACTATCATTAAGTGAAGTCGACATAATTTTATTAAAAGTTTATTCTTAAACGAGTAAAAAATCCAAGTTTTCAGTATTTGATTCCAAATTATCTGAATGGGTCTCCGGTGATTGTAAATAAAAATCAGATAGTAATTTAAATAGTTCACGATCCCCCAATTCGTGAGGAACCACACCTTCAGGATTAACTAGAAGTTGATCGACAATATTTAAATAAAAATCACATACATAGTCTAAAACCGGCTCATTTTCTGCCATTTCAAATAATGTTTTACCTTTAACTCGAGATACACGAATATCTTCAATAAGGGGCAAAACCTCTAAAACTGGCATAGGGCACGATTCAACATACTTATCAATTAAATCTCTTTGAGCAGTTCGATTACCAATTAGACCGGCCAAGCGTAATGGATGTGTGCGGGCTTTTTCTCGGACTGAAGCGGCTATTCGATTAGCCGCAAATAAAGCGTCAAACCCATTATCAGTTACAATGATACAGTAATCAGCATAATTTAACGGAGCTGCGAAGCCTCCACAAACAACATCCCCTAAAACATCAAAAAGTATTATGTCATACTCGTAAAATGCATTCAGTTCTTTTAATAGCTTGACTGTCTCTCCAACGACATATCCACCACACCCAGCGCCCGCTGGTGGGCCCCCAGCTTCTACACAATCAACGCCGCTATAACCCTTATAAATAACATCTTCTGGCCAAACATCCTCATAATGATAATCTTTAGCCTGTAAAGTATCTATAATTGTCGGAATTAAAAAACCTGTCAAAGTAAATGTACTATCATGTTTGGGGTCACAGCCTATTTGCAAAACTTTTTTTCCTCGCCTAGCAAATGCTATTGAAATATTACAACTCATAGTGGATTTACCGATTCCACCTTTGCCATAAACTGCTAATTTCATTTTTCTCTCCTATTCAATATTCGTTTAAATTAAATTTTTAATAATAACCAATAAACTTAAAAAACATTATACTATAATAGTATAATGTTTTTTAAGTTTATTGGTTATTATTAAAAATTTCTAATGTTTTTATTAATTTATAAATAATAGCAAATAATGTTGACTTCTTGGAAATAATAGGGTTAAAATTGACAAAATGTTAAATTAACAATATTTTTTATTCTTTTAAAGTAATTGAATGATTCAATATAATTGGCCATTTGAAAATCTTTTAATAAATTGTTCATTTATTTTTTTATTTATTGCAATGATTTGTTATTGGATTTATTTAGCCTCTTTTTTTAAAAATATATTTTTAAAATTTGGGCAATTCAGTAATATCTTTGCTAACTTTTCGATTTTTGCTTCACTAATTCTAAGGTGGATTAATTCGGGACATTTCCCATTAAGTAATTATGCGTCCAGTAAAACGAAAAACTCATTAGTATTCAAAAAATTTAAAAACATTTTTTAAGCGATCCATTACTAATTCGTAAATTAAAAGCTCATTTGTTGTATCTACAACATAAATAATCTTAAATAAAAGTGAATTAATTACTTAACTTTTATATTTAATAATTTATGTTAAAAAAGGGGCATTTTTTTTATTTTTATTTATAAAAACTGGCTAATTTTTGTTATAAATTTATTAACTCTAATTATAGTAAAATTATCGATTTAGAATAAAGCAAAAAAGAGAAAATTAGAATAATATTTCTACCCGAAAGGATGCCGAATTTCTAAAAATTTTTTATAGTTCGACAGTACTATAAGTTGTCAACTTATAAGAGATTTGAGCCGTATGCGCTGAGAAGTGCTTGTACGGTTCCACTGGTTAAACTGACCTATCTATATGAGTCTTTAATTTTTCTGTCATGGGGTTTAAGCCTAATTCATATAATTTTAGAAAATACAACACAAAATTATTTTGTAGGCGCTCTTTTATCTCCAACTACTTTATTTATAAATTCTTTTGCTCTTTTTAATCTTCCAGTTGATATGCAAAAGATATCGCCATTAATACCTGCATTACAATCAAATTGGCTAATGATGCATGTTAGTGTTATGTTATTAAGCTATGCAACATTGTTTTCTGGAGCATTATTATCCATATCATTTTTAATTGTAGTATGGATAGAAACATTAATGGCTCCGGGCACATTAAAAATTATATTACAAAATTTAGATAGTAGTTCCTCTGAAACAGGCTTTTCTTTATCTTCCAAGGAAAAAAAAGAAAATTTTTTTAAATTTGATTATCTAAATAATTTAGATAATTTAAGTTATAGATTAATAGGTATAGGTTTTTCTTTTTTAACGATTGGTATTTTGTCAGGGGCTGTTTGGGCTAATGAGGCTTGGGGATCTTATTGGAGTTGGGATCCAAAAGAGACCTGGGCATTAATAACGTGGATTACATTTGCTATTTATTTACATACTCGACTCGTTAAGGGCTGGCAAGGTCAAAAACCAGCGCTAGTAGCTTCAATTGGCTTTCTTATTTTATGGATATGCTATCTAGGTGTAAATCTTTTAGGAAAAGGGTTACACAGTTATGGATGGTTTTTATAATTATAATAAATTAAATGAGTATATTAATAGAGGATTTAACCAAAACGTTTGGCGAATCTTTAATACTAGATCATATTAATTTAGAAATTAACACAGGAAGCCTTATTGCGTTACTTGGGCCTTCAGGATCTGGAAAATCAACACTTCTAAAATTGATATCCGGTTTAGAATACCCAGATAGTGGTCGCATTTGGTTGACTGGAAAGGATACTAGCTTTTTAAGCATTCAAGAACGACAAATTGGCTTTGTTTTTCAAAATTACGCACTTTTTAAGCATTTAACAGTTTTTCAAAATATTTCTTATGGATTAGAAGTCCAACAAACAAATAAAAAACAAATAATGTATCGAGTTCAAGAGCTCTTGCAACTAATACAGTTAGAAAACTTTGCAGATCGATATCCTTCACAACTTTCTGGTGGCCAAAAGCAGCGCATAGCTCTCGCGAGAGCTTTAGCGATTGAACCTAAAGTATTGTTACTAGACGAACCATTCGGTGCTTTGGATTTCCAAGTACGTAAAGATCTAAGGAACTGGCTAAAAAAACTTCATGAAGAAGTGTCGATGACAACATTATTTGTTACTCATGATCAGCAAGAAGCGATGGAATTAGCACATGAAATAATTATTTTAAAAAATGGTAGAGTTGAACAAGTCGGAAGTCCACATGAATTATATGATCAACCTTTAACAGATTTTATTTACAAATTTTTGTCTTTAAGACACTAAGTTTAGTGCTGAATATTATGATATAATATACCTATTAGAAACACTTTATAAGGTTTTTTAGTTTTTAGAAAGAAAGTAAACAATTTTTTAATATAGTCAAATTTTATTATGGGATTACCTTGGTATCGCGTTCATACAGTAGTTTTAAACGATCCGGGCCGACTTCTCGCTGTTCATTTGATGCATAGTTCGCTGGTAGCAGGTTGGGCAGGTTCGATGGCTTTTTATGAGTTAGCTGTTTTTGACCCTTCTGACCCTGTATTAAATCCAATGTGGCGTCAAGGAATGTTTGTTCTTCCTTTTATGACAAGACTTGGTATTACTCAATCTTGGGGAGGCTGGACGATAAGTGGTGAATCATCAACCAATCCTGGTATTTGGAGTTATGAAGGAGTAGCAACTGCTCATATTTTATTATCAGGAGGCTTATTCGCAGCAGCTCTTTGGCATTGGGTTTATTGGGATCTTGAATTATTTCGTGATCCTCGAACAGGTAAACCAGCTTTAGATTTACCGAAAATTTTTGGTATCCATCTTTTTCTTTCCGGCTTATTATGTTTCGGATTTGGCGCTTTTCATATAACAGGTCTTTTTGGTCCTGGTATGTGGGTATCGGATCCGTACGGGCTCACTGGAAGTGTACAGCCTATAACGCCCGCATGGGGTGCTGATGGTTTCGATCCATTTAACCCAGGCGGTATTGCGTCACATCATATCGCTGCTGGTATTGGAGGTATTATAGGAGGCCTTTTCCATTTATGTGTTCGACCACCTCAACGCCTATATAACGCTTTAAGTATGGGAAATATTGAGACAGTCTTATCTAGTAGTATTGCTGCCGTTTTCTGGTGTGCCTTTGTAGTTTGTGGGACAATGTGGTATGGATCTGCCGCAACGCCAATTGAATTATTTGGTCCAACCCGTTATCAATGGGATCAAGGCTTCTTCCAAGAAGAAATTGAAAAACGTATTCAAACAAGTGTTAGTGAAGGAAAATCTTTAACGGAAGCTTGGTCGCAAATTCCAGAAAAATTAGCCTTTTATGATTATATCGGAAATAACCCGGCTAAAGGTGGTCTTTTCCGGGCAGGCGCAATGAATAGTGGTGATGGTATTGCCGTAGGATGGTTAGGTCATGCGCTTTTCCAAGACAAGGATGGTAACAATCTTTATGTTCGCCGTATGCCTACTTTTTTTGAAACTTTTCCTGTCGTTCTATTAGATAAAAATGGTATAGTAAGGGCAGATATACCTTTTAGGCGTGCAGAATCTAAATATAGTATAGAACAGGTTGGGGTTAAAGTCACTTTTTACGGTGGAGAATTAGATGGTTATACATTTAGTGATCCAACAACTGTTAAGAAATACGCTCGCCGAGCACAGTTAGGAGAAATTTTTGAATTTGATCGAGCAACATTACAATCAGACGGGGTTTTTAGAAGCAGCCCACGTGGTTGGTTTACTTTTGGTCATTTGTGTTTTGCATTAATCTTTTTCTTTGGCCATATTTGGCATGGAGCACGAACAATTTTCAGAGACGTTTTTGCTGGAATTGATACTGATCTCGATGAACAAGTTGAATTTGGAGCATTCCAGAAAGTCGGAGATTCTAGTACTCGTCGACAAGCTGTTTAAATAAATGCCATTATTTTAAAAAATAAATAGCAAAATTAAATCTTCAATCATTTAAATTTTCTTTTATCTATTATCTATTTTTTAAAAATTACAAAAATTTAATATTTAACATGGAAGCTTTAGTCTATACATTTTTATTAGTTGGAACATTAGGCATTATATTTTTCGCTATATTTTTTCGTGAACCTCCACGTATTGTTAAATAAAAAAAGTATTTTTCAGTTTTATTTATAGAAAGTAAAAAAAATTTAATAATAAAATTTTCACATGGCTACTGAAAAAAGTAGTGGAATGGTCACTCCTTTAGGTACACTATTAAGACCACTTAATTCAGAATATGGTAAAGTAGCTCCAGGCTGGGGTACAACTATATTAATGGGTGTTGTAATGTCACTTTTTGCTGTTTTTTTAGTTATTATTCTTGAAATTTATAACAGTGACGTCTTTATAGATGACGTAACAATGAGTTGGGAAGCATTATCTAAATAAACAAGTAGATTATGTTATTTTTTCTATCTTTGATTACAAAATTAATCAAAGATAGAAAAAATTGCTCTTCGAGGGATTTGAACCCTCAAGCTAAAAAGCATTGGCACCTAAAACCAACGTGTATACCATTTCCACCAGAAGAGCTAATTGATTTTTTATATTAATTATTATATAATCTATTTGTTTATAACTTAAATTTTTATAAAAATTTTAAAAATATTTTTATTAATGGGGATATAGCTCAGTGGTAGAGCAGTGCTTTTGCACGGCAAAGGTCAGCGGTTCGACTCCGCTTATCTCCAATTTCTAGACATCCTTAGTTTTTATTGGGATATAATATTATATATAAAATTTTTAACACTAACAACAAATTAAAATTAAATGCCTATTGGTGTTCCTAAAGTACCTTTTCGTTTGCCTGGGGAGCCTACAGCTCAGTGGGTCGATCTATATAACCGGTTATATAGAGAGAGGGTTCTTTTTTTATGTCAGGACCTGGATGATGAACTCGCTAACCAATTAATTGGTATTATGCTTTATTTAAATGCGGAGGAAAAATCAAAAGACCTATATATTTATATAAACTCTCCAGGTGGTTCTGTAACATGCGGAATAGCCGTTTATGATATAACTAATTATATAAATTCGGATGTTACTACTTTATGTGTTGGGACGGCGGCATCCATGGCCTCGTTTATATTGGCTGGTGGCACACGTGGGAAAAGGATAGCATTTCCACATTCGCGAATAATGATCCATCAACCCGAGGGAGGTAGCCAAGGTCAAGCTTCAGAGGTTCTTTCAGAATCAGAAGAAGTCATTCGTATTAGACGTCAAGTTGGAAAAATTTATGCCGATCGAACAGGTCAAAGTTTAAGCCAAATATCGAGAGATATGGATCGTGATCAGTTTATGTCTGCTCGTGAGGCTAAAGAATATGGTTTAGTTGATCATTTACCATCTACAGTTTTTAACTTTAATAATTAATTTATATATAAATTAATTTATTTAGGCTTGAAAGGAATTGAACCTTCGACTTTATGTTTAGGAAACATAAGCTCTAATACCGCTGAGCTACAAGCCTTTTTTAATAAAAGAATATATTATTGTAGTATTCTTTTATTAAAAAATTAAAATTATCTCCCTTGAATCTTCATTGCTGCTTTGCCGATTTTATTTCTTAGATAAAATAATTTAGCTCGTTTTGATTGTGTTTCATCTATTATTTTGATAGATTTTATTTGAGGTGAATATACGGGAAAAGTTCTTTCAATACCAATTCCTTGAAATATACGTCTTATAGTTATGGTTGTATCAATAGAAGATTTATTTTTCGATATGATAATACCTTCAAAAAACTGAACCCGTTTTTTTTCGCCCTCTTTAATTACAATACCTACTCGGGCTTTGTTACCCACATTAAGTTGTGGTATTGTCTTATTAAGAACTCCTTTTTCGAATTTATTAATAAACTTGATTAGTTTCATAACTGGTTTAATTCACACTATCTTTTTAATTGTAAATTTTTTCGTGAAAATAGGGTATTATTCAATAATATTAGAAATAACTCCTGCCCCAACGGTACGTCCGCCTTCGCGAATAGCGAAACGCATTCCTTTTTCAATAGCTATAGGTTGAATTAAAGTTACTTGCATTTTAATTCGATCGCCAGGCATTACCATTTTAATTTCACTATTATCGTCGGCTTTAAAAGATTCAATTTTACCCGTCACATCTGTAGTGCGGACGTAAAATTGAGGTCTATACCCAGCAAAAAAAGAGGTATGACGCCCTCCCTCTTCTTTAGTAAGAATATAAACTTGCGATTCAAATTGAGTATGTGGAGTAATACTCCCAGGTTTAGCTAAAACCATTCCTCTTTGCAAATCTTCTTTTTGAACACCTCTCAATAGAACACCAATATTATCACCAGCTACGCTTTCTTCGAGTGTTTTTTGAAACATTTCTAATCCGGTGACTGTTGTACTTTTTGTACCTTTTAAACCTACAATTTCAATCGTTTCACCAACTTTTAAAGCACCTCGTTCAACTCTCCCAGTAGCTACTGTTCCACGACCAGTTATTGAAACAACATTTTCTACAGCCATTAAAAATGGTTTATCGGTCTCGCGATCTGGTACTGGGATATATTCATCTACTAAATCCATCAATTTATAAATTTTCTTTACCCATGAGTTTTCTTTTGCTTGATCTGTGTCAGGGTTATCCATTAATGCCTCCAAAGCTAATAAGGCAGATCCAGAACAAATGGGAATGTCATCACCCGGAAATTCATATTTATTTAAAGTTTCTCGAACTTCTAGTTCTACTAGTTCGAGTAATTCTTCATCATCAACTTGGTCAGTTTTATTAAGAAAAACAACAATAGATGGAACACCAACTTGTTTAGCTAATAATATGTGTTCCTTAGTTTGTGGCATTGGACCATCTGCACCCGAAACAACCAATATAGCGCCATCCATTTGAGCAGCGCCAGTTATCATATTTTTCACATAATCCGAATGACCGGGACAATCAACATGGGCATAATGACGATTTTCCGTTTCGTATTCAACGTGTGCAGTATTAATAGTAATTCCGCGTGCTTTTTCTTCAGGCGCCGAATCAATATCATCATATTTTTGACCTTTAGCGCTTCCTTTAACAGCTAAAGCCATGGTTATAGCAGCAGTTAAAGTTGTTTTTCCATGATCAACATGCCCAATTGTTCCAATATTTACATGAGGCTTGCTTCGCTCGAACTTTTCACGTGCCATAGTTTATGAGTTTAATAGCTTTATTTTATCTTTTAAAATTTGATTTTAGTTTCTTAAGGACAAACTCTTTAACAAAAGAAAGCCTGCTACCGGAGTTGAACCGATAACCCTCGGTTTACAAAACCGATGCTCTACCAATTGAGCTAAGTAGGCTATTTATCTCTACTTAATTATAAAACTAATTAAGTAGAGATAAATAAAATTGAAAGAAATAGTTTATATAAAAAATTAACCTTGAACTGATGGAGCATCAACTGTTGCTAAATCTAAAGGGAAGTTGTGTGCATTACGTTCGTGCATTACTTCCATACCTAAATTTGCGCGGTTAATAATATCTCCCCAAGTGTTAATTACTCGTCCTTGAGAATCTACTACAGATTGGTTAAAGTTGAACCCGTTTAAGTTAAATGCCATTGTTGAAATACCTAAAGAAGTAAACCAAATTCCAACTACAGGCCAAATTGCTAAAAAGAAGTGTAATGAGCGAGAGTTGTTAAATGAAGCGTATTGGAAAATTAAACGTCCAAAGTAACCATGTGCAGCAACAATGTTATATGTTTCTTCTTCTTGCCCAAATCTATATCCAGCATTTGTTGATTCATTTTCTGTAGTTTCACGAATTAAAGATGAAGTAACTAATGAACCGTGCATAGCTGAAAATAGTGAACCACCAAATACACCAGCAACCCCTAGCATATGGAATGGGTGCATTAAAATGTTATGTTCTGCTTGGAAAACAATCATAAAGTTGAAAGTTCCAGAAATACCTAAAGGCATTCCATCAGAAAAAGACCCTTGTCCGATTGGATAAATTAAGAATACTGCAGTAGCAGCCGCAACAGGTGCTGAATAAGCAACAGCAATCCAAGGGCGCATACCTAAACGGAAAGATAATTCCCACTCACGTCCCATATATGAGCAAATACCAATGAAGAAATGGCAAACAATTAACTGGTATGGTCCGCCGTTATATAACCATTCATCTAAAGATGCAGCTTCCCAAATTGGGTAGAAATGTAAGCCGATTGCGTTAGATGTAGGAATAATAGCACCAGTGATGATATTATTACCATAAAGTAGTGATCCTGAAACAGGTTCACGAATACCATCAATATCCACAGGTGGAGCAGCAATAAAAGCAATAATGAAAACTGAAGTAGCTGTTAATAATGTTGGAATCATTAAAACTCCGAACCAGCCAATATATAAACGATTATCTGTACTAGTAATCCACTCGCAAAAGCGTGACCAAAGGCTTGTACTTTCGCGTCTTTGTAAAATTGCAGTCATTTTATTATTAATAAGTTTGTTATTATAAAGCTTTTCTATAAAGCTTTGCGATTCCCTTAACCGTAAATCTATGAAATTGATTTGAGGTTGTTGCATTAAAGTATAGCAATTAATTTAGTATAGTTAAATTAATATTTGCATATTAATATATAATATTTAACTATATTAAATTAATTGAAAAAATTTTAAAAACGTGGTACCATAGTATTAAGATTCTTCAGTAGCTCAAGGGTAGAGCAAACGGCTGTTAACCGAGAGGTTGTAGGTTCAAATCCTACCTGAAGAGGACCATTTCTTATCCTTATAAGATTTATGAATATATATTGTAATAAAAAACTTAAAAATATAAATTGGCATAACATTCATAAAAAAATATTTAAATTACAAACTCGAATAGTTAAACAATTAAAAAAAAAGAACTTTCGCAAAGTTCGAAACTTGCAACGTTTACTTTCCAAAAGTTTTGGCCCAAAATTATTAGCCAGTCAAAAATTAATAAATAAAAAAAATATCAATAAATTTAATAGATATAAAAAAAACAAAAATGATCTTTTTTTAAATTCATTAAATTTAAATAATTTTATTCAACTCCAAAGCTATAATAGATACGAGGTTAGAGATTCAAAAGATTTTTCGGGGTTGATCTATTTTCAATTTTTACAATTACTTTATATTTTAACTTTGTTGCCAATCAACGAAACATTATCCGAATCATTATCTTATAATCATAGATTATATCGCACACAAGTTGATATCTTAAATGAATTATACTCTACTTTTAATTTCGCACACTATAACTGGTTAATTATTATAAAACCGGCAAGTTTTTTTAAAAATAAAAATAAAACATGGTTATTAAAAAATGTTTTTTTAGAAAAAAAATTTCTAGAATTTATTATAGAAAATGAAAAATTTGCAAATTCTTGTATAAAGTATTATAACCATACAGAAGTTATTGAAACTAGAAAAATTTCATTAACAAAACTTATTAAAAGTTCTTGTTTTTATGGTTTTGCCCAATTTACAAAACAAAATTTATCCGAAACAGTTTCCCATACCTTAAATAAAAACAAATTATTAAATTTACCTATAATTTTTTACAATGATTTAATTTTCATTCCAGGTAAACATTTAATTGACCTAAAAAAAATTTATAAACTTATTTTTCAGTTTTTAAATAAGCGTGGTCTGATTATAAAAAAAAATCGGTTTTGGATTATTAATATACTATCAGGTTTTAATTTTTTAGGTTGGTCACTCAAGAAAAAAAAGGGTAGAGTTATTATTAAAATTAGTCGTGAAAATATAAAATCACACCAAATCGATATTAAAAAATTTTTAAAATCAGCACGATTTCTGCCGATTGATAAAGTTATTATTAAATTAAATAAAAAAATAATAAACTGGCAATCCTATTACTCTTATACACCGAATTTATATAAAACGTGGTCAGAGATGAACTATTATTTATTTTGGCAAGTTTGGCGGTGGTGTAAAAAGAGGCATAAAAATAAGGGAGCTAAGTGGCTATATAATAGGTATTGGTATTATAATGAGAAAAATAAATGGGTTTTTCATGATAATATGCAGTATTTAAAGAAATATAAATTAAAGTATATGAAAAATGTTTCTTTACCTAGTAGGATAAATGTTTGTGAAATAAAAAATTGGAAAGCTAATCAATACACTTTACTAGCGAGAGTTACGAATATACAAAAATTTTAAATATACAATTATTCTAAAAAAATAAGAAAATCGTTAAATAAATTATAATAATCTAAGAATATGAATTTAAAATCCTCTGATAATGACCAAACAAATCGACCAGTTTTTCCATTTACAGCTATTGTTGGCCAAGAAGAAATGAAACTTGCTCTTTTACTGAACGTTATTGACCCAAAAATTGGGGGAGTTATGATAATGGGAGATAGGGGTACCGGTAAATCGACCGCAGTCCGAGCATTAGTAGATTTATTACCAGAAATCGAAGTTATCTTAGATGATCCATTCAATTCAGATCCTAATGATTTAGAATTAATGAGCGAAGAGGTTCGCGAAAAATTAAAAAAAGATCAAAGAATTGAAACGGTTAAAAAGAAAATCTCAATGGTTGACCTACCCTTAGGGGCCACGGAAGATCGTGTCTGTGGAACCATTGATTTAGAGAAAGCGTTAACGGAAGGTGTTAAAGCCTTCGAACCTGGTTTATTAGCGAAAGCTAACCGAGGTATTTTATATGTAGATGAAGTTAATTTATTAGATGATCATCTGGTAGATGTTCTTTTAGACGCTGCTGCTTCTGGCTGGAATACTGTAGAAAGAGAAGGCATATCGATGAGCCACCCCGCTCGGTTTATACTTGTAGGCTCTGGAAACCCAGAAGAAGGTGAATTGCGCCCACAACTTCTTGATAGATTTGGTATGCATGCACAAATAGGTACTGTTCGTGAGCCTAAACTAAGGGTTCAAATCGTAGAGCAACGCGCGGCTTTTGATGAATCACCAATAGATTTTCGTAAAAATTATAAAAATTCACAACAACAACTAACATTAAAAATAACAAATGCTCGTGAACTTTTAAAAAATGTCGAGATGGATTATGAAAATCGTATTAAAATATCAAAAATTTGTTCAGAACTAAATGTCGATGGTCTACGTGGGGATATTGTAACAAATAGAGCAGCTAAAGCTTTAGCTGCTTTTGAAAATCGCTCAAAAACAACCGTCCAAGATATTTATAGGGTAATATCACTATGTCTACGTCACCGATTACGTAAAGACCCGTTGGAAACTATTGATTCGGGTGATAAAGTACGAGATGTTTTTAAAAACGTATTCGGTTATCAAAACAATGTTTAAAAATTAAGCTAGAAGGGATTTGAACCCTCGCCCATATATTTCGGAAATATATACTCTTAACCACTGAGTTACTAGCTTAAGCTTACTATTAAAAAAATATAAAATATATGAAAAATGAATTAATTCGTCGTTACAATGTTATTGGGTCTCGCCGAGCTAGCAATTATTTGTGGGCTTTTTTCATTTTTTTAGGTTCTATTGGTTTTTTAATAACTGGTTTTTCAAGTTATTTTAATATAAATTTGTTTTTTATTTTTAATTCAAAAAATATTATTTTTTTTCCCCAGGGCCTAATAATGTGCTTTTATGGTTTCCTCGGACTAATTTTTAGCGTTTATTTATGGCTTACAATTTTATGGAGTGTTGGTGGTGGTTTTAATGAATTTAATAAATCTGAAGGTGTTGTTCGTATTTTTCGATGGGGTTTCCCTGGTACAAATCGTCGAATTTTATTAGAATACAATATTGACCAAATAGACTCAATTAGAATAGAGTTAAAACAAGGATTAAATCCACGTAGAATGATATATTTGCAAATTCGTGGTAAAAAAGAAATACCGTTAACACGAGTGGGACAGCCATTAACTTTGGAAGAAATTGAATCACAGGCTGCCGAACTAGCAAAGTTTTTGCAAGTTTCTTTATTAATGAATCAGTCGTAACACTTTAATCAATTATTTATTTGCTAGCAAATAAATAATTGATTAAAGTGTTACGAAATAAATGTTTATGAAAATTCACTTGAATATTCTTTTAAAGCATCCTTTAAAAAGGATTCTGCTTCTTCAGTAAATTGATTTGTAGACTCGATAATTTTTTCAAATTTAGAGTTTGATAAATACTGCCTAAATCCAATCAAAAAAGGTCGCACTTTTTCAATATCAATATTATCAAGATAACCGTTTATTCCTGCGTAGATTGTTGCAACTTGGTCAGGTAATGATAGTGGGGATGATTGAGGTTGTTTTAATAACTCACGAAGTCGTGTTCCCCGGGCAAGCTGATTTTGTGTAGCTTGATCTAAATCTGAGGCAAATTGTGAAAAAGCTTCTAATTCAGCAAATTGAGCTAATTCTAATTTTAATTTTCCAGCAACTTGTTTCATTGCTTTCGGTTGAGCAGCAGAACCAACTCGAGATACTGATATACCCACGTTAATAGCTGGCCTAATACCTGAGTTAAAAATATCCCCAGAGAGAAAAATTTGACCATCTGTAATTGAGATTACATTAGTCGGTATATAGGCCGAAACATCCCCTTCTTGAGTTTCTACGATAGGTAGAGCAGTCATACTACCACCACCTAAAGTGTCATTTAATTTGGCGGCCCTTTCTAAAAGCCGTGAATGCAAATAAAAAACATCTCCCGGATAAGCTTCTCTACCTGGAGGGCGTCGTAATAATAATGACATTTCTCTATAAGCTTGTGCTTGCTTTGAAAGGTCATCGTAAATGACTAGCGTATGCGTTCCCTTGTACATGAAAAATTCTGCTAAAGAAGCTCCTGTATATGGCGCTAAATATTGTAAAGTAGCCGGAGAATCCGCGGGTGCTGCAACTATAATAGTGTATTCTAATGCGCCTCTTTCTTGTAACTCTTTTACAACTTGTGCTATTGAGGAAGCTTTTTGCCCAATTGCAACATAGACGCAAATAACGTTTTTACCTTTCTGATTTAGAATTGTATCAATAGCTATTGCGGTTTTACCTGTTTGACGATCTCCAATTATCAATTCTCGTTGACCGCGCCCTATAGGAATCATGGAATCAACTGCAACTAAGCCAGTCTGTAATGGCTCATAAACGGAACGGCGCGAAATAATACCTGGTGCCGGAGATTCAATTAATCGACTCTCCGTAGTAGATATTTCGCCCTTTCCGTCTATAGGGCGCGCAAGAGGGTTAACAATACGACCTAAAAAGCTTTCTCCAACAGGGATTTGAGCAATTTTACCAGTCGCACGAACAGAACTACCTTCTTGGACAGTTAAACCTTTCCCCATTAAAACAGCACCAACATTTTTAGACTCTAAATTTAGAGCTATACCTATGGTACCATCAGCAAATTCTAAAAGCTCACCAGCCATAACTCGTTCGAGACCATAAATACGGGCAATACCGTCCCCTACCTGGAATACAGTCCCTACATTTATTACCTTAATTTCTTGATTATATTGTTCGATCTGTTGACGAATGATACTACTAATTTCATCCGGTCGAATTTTTACCATTCTAACTAAACTCCTTAAAATTTAATTTATATTAATGATTAACCAAAATCAGTTTTTATTTAAAAACCATAGTTCCTAAGTAAAGCTATATAAAAATTATTAATAGATGTTTGAAATTTAGAATCAATACGCTTTTGAAGTTTTTCTTGGACTTGAGTTAAAGAGGATTGAATTACTTTTTTTGATAACAGTTTTAATGCTTTTTGTTGTTGAGAAAGTAACGTTTCTTTTTTCAATTTATCAAGCCTTTGAATCATTTCTTCAGTTTGTATTTGAGAATTATCTTTGTCTTTATTAAGAGTAACAATTCCTTGTTTCGCTATTTCTTCTGATTTTAATTTTGCTGCTTCAAATTGTGATTTTGCTTCAATAAGTTTTTCTTGGGCTTTCTTCGCTCTTTTATCAGCTTCGCTTAAATTCGCGAGAATAAGCTGCTGACGATTTTCTAATAATGAGCGTAAGGCATCCCCTACAAAGGAAATAACAACTACAATGACAACTATTAGAAAAATTGAACGATTTGCCCCTATTTTAGGTAATATACTATATCGTATCAACTTTTCTTTAAAACCGTACAAGCGCCTCACAACGCATACGGCTTAAGTGCTGATTAATTAACTACCTATTTTATTTTTAAAAAGTACAATCCTTATTAGATGGGTAAATAATAATTTATTTGCTACAACTCTATCTAACAAATTTCTAATTAAATCAAGCACTATAGAGAATTCACAACATCCCTTTCGGTAAAGATGTTTTTAAAATCTTATTTTATTTGTTTTTCTCATATCTCTTTTTTATTTATTTAATTAATAAATCAGGAATTTATTTAGGGACTAAAATAAAAAAATTTACCAGTTTTATTTTTGAAAATAAGGAAAAAAATAGACTACTATTTTTGACATAGTTTATACCACTTAAATTTGAGTATTTAGCATTTCTCAATATCTTCTATAAATATCTATGTTTTTGATATTATTATCCATTTAATCCTAAATTGTTTTTCCAACTGCTCTAATTGTTATAACAGTTAAGTTTCTAGAAAAATATAATATAGTTTTCAATAAATAATTTTCTGGACACGAGCTAAATTAATAATATTTGTTTCTAAAATATTTGTATTAAATTGAATATCCATAAATTAATTATTTTGCGTTTTTGGGAAAACGCAAAATTAATAAATAAGTAATATTTATTTTAAAGCTTCCAAAAGGGTACTATGAATTAAATGGATTAGCAAATAAAAGAGTTAAAGCTACTACTAAACCGTAAATAGTTAAAGATTCCATGAAGGCGAAACTTAATAATAAAGTACCTCGAATTCTACCCTCAGCTTCCGGTTGTCGAGCAATACCTTCAACAGCATAACCAGCTGCAGTTCCTTGACCCATTCCTGGACCAATAGCAGCAAGACCAACAGCTAAACCAGCTGCAACAACAGATGCAGCAGCAATAAGTGGATTCATTTTATATTCTCCAAATTTTAAAATAGTAGAAAGTTATTCGAAAAAGTAAATTTTACAATAAATAATATCGATATTCATTACCATTTAATGACCTTCTAACGATTCACCAATATAAGCCCCTGCTAACGTTGCAAAAACCAGCGCTTGAATAGCGCTTGTAAAAAGACCTAATAACATTAGTGGAATAGGAATCACCAATGGAACTAAAATTATTAAAACTCCAACAACTAACTCATCGGCTAAAAGATTTCCAAATAATCGAAAGCTCAATGATAATGGTTTTGTAAAATCCTCTAACACATTAATGGGTAACAAAAAAGGAACCGGCTCAACATAGCGTTTAAAATAACCAAAACCTTTTTTTCGAATTCCGGCATAAAAATAAGCTATAGAGGTTAGTAAGGCAAGAGCCACGGTTGTATTAATATCCCCAGTGGGTGCTCCTAATTCACCACTCGGTAACTCGATTACATGCCAAGGTAAAAGTGCACCAGACCAATTTGAAACAAAAATAAATAAAAAGATTGTCCCTAAAAAAGGTACCCATTTTAAGTACTCTTCTTCACCTATTTGTGTTTTAGCTAAATCTCGTACAAACTCAGTAATGTATTCTGTTAAATTTTGAAGACCTGAGGGCTGCATTTTTAAATCTTGATTGGAGAACAAACCAATGAAAATGATAATACCTAAGACGACCCATGACGTTATCAAAACTTGTCCATGAACTTGATAAGGTCCCAACTGCCAATATAGATGTTGACCAACCGAAACTTCTGCAATATTATAGATCGGTTGTAATAAAGGTTGCACTGGAGTAGACATTCGTTATCTTATGAAAGTTTATATCAAGTACAAAAATAAAAGTTATATAAATTCGTTTTTATCAATATATGACAAAATCTAAATTTATTATACAGAAATTTATTTTTATTTTCAACATTAATCATTAATGAAGATCTCTTTGGAATTTATTAAATTTTCTTTGCCCATATTTAATATATTTCAAAAATTCTTCAAGAATAAAGCTTAATGCAGTTATTGAATCATCATTGGCCGGAACGAATAAATCCGCTATTGAGGGATCCCCATTTGTATCCAAAATAGTAATACTACGAATCCCTAATTTTCTGCATTCTAATACTGCATTAATTTCTTTTTTTTGATCAATAATAATTAATATGTCTGGTGGTAACTTCATTCTTTTCAATCCACCTAAATATTTATTTAATCGATTTTTCTCTTTTTTTAATTTAATAATTTCTTTTTTCGGTAACCCGTCAAAAGAATTATTTTTTTCCTGAAGTTCTAAGTCATTCAATTTTGCAATAGATTTCTGAACGGTCGACCAGTTTGTCAATAATCCCCCAAGCCAACGTTCGGTAACAAAAAAGGAGCCACAGCTCCTTGCAATTTTTGAAACTAATTTTGATGATTGTCTTTTTGTGCCAACAAATAAAATAGTCTTTCCTTGGGCGGCGGAGCTGGCCAAAAACCGTAGAACCTGCTTTAAGTGTGAATATGTTTGTATTAAATCAATAATGTGAATATTATTTGACTCCATATAAATATATGGAGTCATTTTAGGGTTCCAGGCTTGGCGGGAATGTCCAAAGTGAAGCCCTTTTTGAATCATAGTTTTTATTGTTATAGCCATTAAGTTTAAATACGTTTTAAAGGATATATCTTTTTATTATATTATTATTTTAGAATAATTATAATTGAAACGGTTAATTATTGAAAGTGATTATCTTAGTTTGCGATAATTTACCTATAAAAGCAGTACAGGGGAATCGAACCCCTACCATTAGCTTGGAAGGCTAAGGCGCTACCATTACACCAGTACTGCAAAAAGTAATTTCAATCTCAGAAAGTATAAAGTTGTTTCAATTTTTTCGCAAATTTGTTTTCTTTTAGAAGCATATCGTATATAATATATTTTAGTATTTATTAAATTAAAAAATAGAACTAATCAGCAAATTCGATATAGGTTTTTTATGCTAGCTATTTTCAGTTATGTTGGATCAATTAGTTTTGCAATCGTTTTAATATTAACTCTTTATTTTGGCCTTTTAAAAATAAAACTAATTTAATTATAGAATTTACTATAATGAAAAATTTTACAACTTATTTATCAACTGCACCTGTTCTGGCTCTTTTGAGCTTAAGTTTTATTGCGAGTTTCATTATTGAAGTTAATCGCTTTTTTCCGGATCCATTGATTTTTTCTTTTTAAATTGATTAAATATTAAAAAGTAGCCATAAAATAGCTACTTTTTAATATTTAATCAAACTTTGAATACTTGATATATAGGGGTGAAAAAAAGCCTGTTCCAGCTGGGACCAAATTTCCTAATATAACATTTTGCTTTAATCCACGAATAAAGTCGATTTTATTCTGAATAGCAGCTTTTGTCAAAATTCGGGTGGTTTCTTGAAAACTAGCCGCGGATATAAAACTCTCCGTTTCTAAACACGATTTTGTAATTCCCAAAATTATTGGTTCATATGCAATTTCCTCACTACCAAATTTTTGTTCAATAGAGTGTATCCAATCAAGTTCGATGAGCTCTCCACATAAAAGTCCTGTTTGTCCACCTTTTATAACTTGTACCTTTGCCGTCATTTGACGAACAACAATTTCGAGATGCTTATCTGCAATATAAATCCCCTGTGAACAATAAACTTTTTGAATTTCATTGATAATTAAATATCGGATTTTTTCAAAACTTTTTTGAGTTGCCTCAAAAATTGAAAAATTTAATTTATAAGTTTGAAAGAACTGTTTAATTTGTGTATGTAAATTTGTTAAGAGCGGAAGTCCATCACGGGTTAAACGGGCTTCAAAAAATTCTTCAATTTTAGGAATACCTTGTATAATATCTCCGGTTTTCACTTGATACGATAAAAAAGTGAATAATCGAGAACCTTTTTTAATTGATTCATCCTGATGTACATTTATAAGGCTTTTCGATGTTATTAAAAAAGGGATTGCTTCGCGAATAGTAAAAATTTTTTTGTCAATATAAATAACTAGCCCTCCCAATGATAATATTTTTTGATTTTCAAATATCGTACCATATCTTAACAAATTGTTAAGCATCAAAATTTTTGACCTTTTTTTATTAAAAGGGCTTTCCACTTTAAACGATTTCAAATTTGATTGAGTTAAAATTATAAAATTTTTTTCCAGTTTTCGCTTTTTGGGGTTCTTGCAAACCACTTCCCCGCCCAGCAAGGATGAAGAAAAATTAATATAAACTAAATCTCTAATAGAACAATATTTAAATCTTTTATACAATATTTTGGTAGTATTTATTTTTTTATTTAAAAATGATTGGACATTTAATTTTTGTATAGAATTTAAACAAAAAATTTTTAGTGAAAACGAAGCTAAATTATTAAAAATATTATAATTAATATTATTTTTTTTAACTTTCGATCTATAAAAGTTGAATGTTTTAATTCCTTTTTTACGCAGAGGGGAGTAGGTTTTTAACAAAATCGGGTATTCTAAATTAAATATGTTTTTAGTTTTAATATGTAGGGTTTGCGCAAACCCCATTTTTAAAAAAACCCTTTCACTAAATAAAAAAGTAAGATTATTATACAAATCGAAGGAATGAAATGGCCTATTCCTTTTAATTAAATTTCGATTAAAGTTCGTAAAATAAATCCTTATAAAATTAAGGAATAGCGAGTTATAATGTTCTTGATTTTTAAAATTGTTATTTAAATTTAATATTTTAGAATAATAATATTTTGGATCGATATGATTTTCAATTTTTTGAAATACGATTAAATTTTTGGATAATAATCGATGAGCCAAAAATCTTATTTTTAATTTTTGAAAGTTTCTATATGAGAAAAAAGTAAGTAAATCGAATTTACAGAAAGCTCTATTATAAATAATATCCAATATAACTTGATTTCGATCAAAATAAATATTTTGTTTAACTACTAACCCTAAATTTGAACAATAACCAATTTTCTTTATAAAATTTTTTTCCCGACATGTGCATGGCCAATTTAAAGTATTTTGTTGCTTTTTAGAATTTTTCTTTAATGAACTATCTTTTTTCAAAAACATAAAAACTTCATCTTTCAATAAATCTTTTTTTAGTTGTGAAGAATTTTTATTATTTTTGTTTTTATGAGTCAAAAAAATTGGAATAGTTAATATTTTAAATTGAGTTTGAAATCCGATTTTTTTGCAATTTTTATTAAATGAATTAAAAAAATAGTTGTCAAATTTTAAGTTTAAAAAATGTTCATAATAAAAAAAAATTAAAAAACTTTGAATAATATAACAATTTGAATAAAATTTTTTATTATAAAATTTGGTAAATAAACTTGGATTTATTAGTATTGGCTTTATATTGAGACTTATATTATAAACTTGCTCAAGAAAAACATCAAAATTATCGTTTGGTATTTTATTAGAACTATTGTAATTATAAACACACGTTGGATAAGTTTGAAAAATATTTTGTTTTGATAAAATCCAAAGTTTAGATATTTGCAGGTTAAGACCGGCTTGTCGATTCACTAATATAGAGGTCGCTTGTTTGATTGATATCCAATTATATTTATTCAAAAATTTAGAAGGACGCAAATACAAAACAAAGTTTTGAAATATAGAATTAATAACAAAGAATTTCAAAATTTTATATTCTTTAAATTGGAAAATCTTTTTTCTGTGGTGTTGAATTTTAGTTTTTTTTGTTTTAAAAAAAGAGTTATATGAATAATAAGAATTGTCATTTCGTTTAGATAATACGAAATCAAAGTTTTTAGATGATCTTGTTTTCGAAAAACTCCAAAAGGGTGGGATATCTAACATATTAATAAAAAATAAAGAATAGCTATCATACCAATATTGATAAATCCTTTTTTTTGAATCTTCACTGAAAAAATTTAATATTTTTCGAGAAATAACAGGTTTTTTAAGCTTTGGCTCTACAGGAGACTTATAGGAAGTTAATGAAAAAAAGTACCCTTCTTTACTTTGATTTACACTATTTTGAATACTATATAATACAAAGTCTATTTTAGATTTTTGTTTTTGTATCTGCGAAACTGGGTTGTTTTGATAGAACCTAAAATTTAACCCTAATATTAAATAGTTTATATTAACCTTTGATTGATTTTTTTTAATTACGTATTCGTGGATAGATAAATGATTTTTTTTTGAGTAACAATAACCATTTAAATGATCACTTACACTTTTTTTCAAAACAAAATAGCGAAAATTTTTGTAATATATTTTTTGAAAATTGCTTGAATATAAAGTTTGATTTAATGATATAGTCTCAAATGGCTTTGATTCAAAACATATATTTGTAGTTTTTTTAGTTAAAAAAGAAGTAGATCTGAAGTTTTCAAAATCATTTAGAGAATCACATATAGAACGGTCAAAATAACAAAACCGTTCAGTTAAAATCTGCAGTTTTTGGATAACTGACGAGTTTGCTATAAAATCGCCATGGGCTGGGAAAATAGATGGGGTAATACGTGAGTGCCATTCAGTCGATGATACAATCCAAAGGGAGCCTAAACCATAGGCTGTTTTTTGGACAGAGCCATCGCGTTTTGTTTTTTCTATTAAAATAAGTTTTTCAAAAAAAACTTGTCCGGTTATTGGTGCAAAGATTTCCTGCTCTGTTTCTTGCCTGCGAGTATCAGAAATGGAAATAGAAGACAATTCAGCAATCAATTCTTTTTCTCGTATTAAACTGCCTTGTCTAATAAAAAGAATGGCGTGTATAGGAATATTAAATATTAAACTGGGACGAAAAGAATTTTTAATGGTTTTGAAATTTTTTTCGATCGTTAAAATTTTTTTTAATAGCGGATGAATTTTTCTTTTATTTAGCCAATTTTTCTTTAATTGGTTACTAAAAAATAAATTGGCTAGTTCTAATTTAGAATTTTGATTTATTATGTTTAAATTACCTACGTACTTTGTTTTAACTTGTAAAGCACCTTCGGTTTTTGTTAAAAAACCAACGCGGCCCTTTAAAGTTCTAATCAAAACGCCATTAAAATTAGTCACATAGTTAACTTCACCATTAAAAGGAGCATAAATTTGATCAATAAGACCACCAGTAAAAACCCCGCCGGTATGGAAGGTTCTCATAGTTAATTGTGTTCCAGGTTCACCAATAGATTGGGCAGCAAGGACACCGACGGCCTCTCCAATAGATACAATAGCGTTGTAAGCTAAATTCCACCCATAGCAAAGCTGGCAAACAGAATTTTTTGAATAACATGTTAATGGCGATCTTAATAAAATTTTGCTATTTGTATCATCAATTTTTTTTGCTAAGCGGATTGAAATTTCTTGGTTTTTAAGCCCAATTTTATATTTCTTTTTTGTTAAAGTATCAATCCTATAAACATTATTTAGTAGCACCCGCCCTACAAGCCTATCTTTTAAAGATAAAAGAATTTTTTTGCCATCTATTAAATTTGTAAACTGAACACCACGATTTGTATGACAATCTTGCCTACCAATAACAACCTGCTGGGTCACGTCAACTAACCTACGTGTCAAATATCCAGATGTAGCTGTTCTTAACGCGGTATCGACTACACCTTTCCGAGCTCCATAACAAGAAATTAAATATTCCGTTAATGTTAATCCTTCTCGAAAGCTACTTCGTATTGGAAAATCTAAAATTTGTCCTTGTGGATCCGCCATCAACCCTCGCATACCAATAAGTTGGCGAATTTGAGAAATATTGCCACGTGCACCAGAAAAAGCCATCATATATATAGGATTGAAAATATCTGTAGCTTTAAAAAACTGAATAACATGTCGCTTTAGTTTTTCACTTACAAAACTCCACTCCTCTACAAACTGTTGTTGGCGCTCAATTTCTGTTATGTTACCTCGTTGATAGTTAATTTCTGCACCTTTAATTTTCCGCTCAGTTATGTGTATACAATCAGATTTAATAAAAGGGATTTTTAAATCATCAATACCAATGGAAATACCCGTCTTCGTTGCATATTGGAATCCAATTTTTTTCAGGCTTTCTATTAATTGAATTGTTTCCCTTTCCCCGTATTTACTAAAAAACCATAATATAAAATTTTTTAACCTTTTTTTATCAAAACAACGATTAAAAAACAATATAGAGTTATTCATTATTTATTAACAAAAAAAGTAAAATATTATTTGATAATTCATCTTACAAAATTGTTCAAAACTACTCTCCCAGTAGTGGTAAAAATAAATTGACTTATTTTTAAACCATACCAATTGTAACGAAATAAAAATTGACTATTCAATAAAACAAGCTGGCCATTTGAAGAGAGTTGCATTTCTAAAAGCTGCTGGTTTTTTTGTTCGATTTCAAAAAAACCATTCCAAAGGAGCCAAATGGGGGTATGGACCTTTATTTTATTTTGGTTATAAGCCAAAACTACATTGAGCTTACTTTTAAACTTTTTAAAACTATAAAACTTAGCTATTCGCTTCATTCGAAAAAATTTTCTTATAGTTGAAATAGATATAGGTTTTTTTATAGTTTTTAATAAATTAGCGTAAAAGTTTTTCGGATCCAATGCTGTTAAATAGTACCAACCAAGCACCATATCCTGAGTAGGTATCAGTGCTGGTTGACCTGTGGCCGGCGAAAGTAAATTATTTTGCGACCATAAAAGCTTCCATGCTTCTGACCTTGCCTGATAGGATAAAGGTATATGAACAGCCATTTGATCACCATCAAAATCTGCATTAAAAGAGCTACAAACTAAAGGATGTAATATTATAGCTCGTCCATCAACTAAGCGAGGTTGAAAAGATTGTATACTTAATCTATGTAGAGTGGGCGCTCTATTTAATAGTACTGGATAATTTTTAATTGTTTCATATAAAAGTTGATAAATAAAATCTCCACCCTTTAGAATTAACCGTTTAGCTCCCAAAATAGTACGAGCTTTTTTTCGAAATATTAGCGAGCGAATTAAGAATGGCTGAAATAACTCCAAAGCCATTTCTTTTGGAATACCACACTCGTGTATGTTTAAATGAGGTCCAACAACTATAACCGACCGCCCCGAGTAATCGACTCTTTTGCCTAATAAATTTTGCCTAAAACGTCCTTTTTTTCCTTTTAGAATGTCTGAAAGAGATTTTAGCGGTCTCTTATTTAAAGTTGAACTAGGAACTATACCACCTTTCCCATTTTCTATTAAACAATCAACAGAGTCTTGTAATAAACGTTGTGCATATTGCATTTCTTCTGAAGTGTTTGAATAGTGACCGACTTTAAGTTTTTGAATTCGTCTATTTCTAAATAAAACTTTTTGGTATAACTTATTCAAATCAGATATTGCTATTTGATTTCCTTCTAATTGAATAATTGGGCGTAAATCTGGTGGTAACACTGGCAAAATTGACAAAATCATCCAACTAGGTTGATTTTTTGTTTGTCGAAAATACCAAATCAATTTTAATCGCCGTAAAAGCTTTACGCGCTCGAATAGTTCACCAGCAGATGAAAATTCAGTTACTTCAAATAAATAGATGCGTATTTGCCGCTCAAGCGCCCATAAATTATTCCTTTTTGGTTTTTGAGATAACGTCTTTAGTAATACATTAAAAATTTGTGCTCCAACATTGTTGTTACTATTAAATTTATTTAGTTGTTGAAAAGTTGACGCATAATAATAAAATATTATTTTGTCAAATTTTGTGGGCAGACTTGTCATATAATATACAAAATGTGCGCTAGCAACCGATTCTTCCCAACAAAAATATTTAGATATTGAATAATAAGAATTAATAAAGTATTTATAATCAGTACTAGCGAGTTTTTTATTATTACCTTTTTTAGTCTTATCGGGTTTTTCGTTGTAATTTTTTAAACATAATGAACGCTTCGTTATTAATTCCCAATAGTTGGGTGAACTTAAAAAAGCTTTAAGTTGAAATAAAATAAAAGGTTTCTTTTCGAAGCTATTTATGGAACCCCAATTAATATTGATATCTTTTAAAAAATTTACTTTAGATTGGTATATTTTTTTACGTTCACACGCTTCGAGGTAACTTTTTATTGGGAAAAAATTAAAATGCATTAACTGAAGAATAAACGGCTTAACTGAAATCTTTGGAGGGTATAGGGACTGACGAAATAATTTTACAAATAAGGTTTTTTTAAATTCTTTAAGATTCCGGTATTTTATATCAAAACTATAAAGGGGGGGTTGATAAAATGTTGAATTAAAAGGGCTTGGAAATATATTATTTAGCACCGATTCTGTACAATATATTAATGACTCTGTTTGTCTGCGATTAATATTTAATAGGATTGAAAGGTAACTTGGTCTACCTTTTAAATACCAAACATGAGCCGTCGAGTTAAATAATTTTATGAAGCCTAATTGGTATCGACGTTTTTTTGAGTAAGTAAATTCAACATCACAATTTGGGCAGAACTTTTGTAAATTAGTGGGTTTTCTACCACACGAGCATTCAAAATCATTAATTGGGCCGAAAATTTTTTCACAAAATAAACCATTCATTTCAGGTTTTAGAGATAGGTCAATTTAACCAGTGGAACCGTACAAGCACTTCTCAGCGCATACGGCTCAAATCTCTTATAAGTTGACAACTTATAGTACTGTCGAACTATAAAAAATTTTTAGAAATTCGGCATCCTTTCGGGTAGAAATATTATTCTAATTTTCTCTTTTTTGCTTTATTCTAAATCGATAATTTTACTATTTTAATTATAGTAAATTTTTTTTATATGAGAAAAAAAATTAAATACAGTCTTATTCAATGCTATCAAGTATTGAAAATATTTTAATAGCAAAAATATCAACAAATTTTTGCTATTAACTATAGAAATAGAATAATTAATAAGATTTTAATTTCTGTTTTTAATTTTCGCCTTCAATAACCTTTAATCTTTATAATTTAAATATATTTATATTTAATAAAAGACTAGTATTTTTGTATTTTTGATAATTGACTGTTTGAGAACTTGTAACTTGTCCAACAATTTTGCCGTTTGGAAGCTTCCTTTCCGCCCATCGCCGAATGCTTTTCGGCGATGCTAAGCGAATTTGTATTCCTTTTAAACGTATTGATTTTAAAAAAGTACTAGAATCCATAAAATAAATATTATTAACTTAGTTTAATTTTTTTAGTCCCATATAATTTTTTATATTTCTGTTATATATTTGAACATCTAAGCATAGGGCTTGAAGTTCCCGTATAAGTACTTTAAAAGACTCCGGGGTACCAAAACGAAGTGCAGAGTTTTTTAAAATAGTTTCCATAATTTGTGCTCGCCCTTTTACATCATCAGATTTTACTGTTAATAATTCTTGTAAAGTATAAGCAACCCCAAAACCTTCCAGAGCCCAGACCTCCATTTCTCCAAACCTCTGGCCACCATGCTTCGATCGGCCACGTAATGGCTGTTGAGTAACTAAAGAGTAGGAACCGGTCGAGCGGGCATGAATTTTTTCATCAACCAAATGAATTAATTTCATCATATACGAAAATCCAACCATTATAGGGTAATCAAAAGAGGCTCCTGTTCGGCCATCAAAAAGTCGGAATTTAGAGGGGTAGTTTGGTGAAAAAAGCCAATTTTGGTTTAATTTTTTTTGAGTCTCATATAATTTTGAGAAAGTCAAACTTCTTGAAGCTTCATAACCAAAAACTTCATCAAATGGTAGAATTTTAAATTTTTTATGTAATTTTAAACCTACAAAACCTAATAATGATTCAAAAAGTTGTCCAACGTTCATCCGCGAGGGGACCCCGAGTGGGTTTAAAATCATATCAATTGGGCGACCATCGGGGTAATAAGGCATATCTTCCTGGTGCAGAATTTTAGATACGATTCCTTTATTACCATGACGACCAGCCACTTTATCACCTATCTTAATTTTTTTATATTCAAGGATATAAATACAAACGCTTTTAACTTTAACTTTAAGCTTGTTTTGAAATATATTTTTTGTTTCATATACCTTAAGATTAATAACACGTCCCTCTATGCCTCGTGGGACTCGCAAAGAGGTATCGCGTTTTGATGAAATTTCTTTGCCAACAATATCATAAAGTAGTTTTTCATGCGGTAACAAACTTCGTTGCCTAACAGGGGTTATCCGGCCCACTAAGATGTCACCCTCTTCGACCCAAGACCCTATTTCAATGATACCTCGCTCATCCAAATGCTTAATATTTCTATATTCTGAATCTGGAATTTGTCTTGTAATTTGTTCAAAACCAAATGGAGTTTCGCGAGCTTCGATCTTATATTTTTCTATATGCAAGGATGTATAAATATCACTAAAAATAAGTTTTTCATTAATCAAAAGAGCGTCTTCGAAATTATAACCCTCCCACGGGAGATAGGCTACAAGTACGTTTTTACCAAGCGCTAGTTCACCATTTTGGCTTGAGAAATTGTTTGTTAATAACTCACCTTTATCTACCCATTGTTTAGCTTGAACGGTTGGTTTTTGGATTAAACAAGTCCCTTGATTTGATCGGATATGATTTTTTAAAAAAAGCTTATATTGAATTATATTAACGTTTAATTTTAAAACAGGCTTTTTTAAAAAATTTTTATTCTTTGAGTTAAACAAGCCTAATTTTTTTGAATTTATAATTTTTATTACATCATTTTTGTAACTTCGGCTAAGAATTTTATTTTTATTAAATATTAAAAAATGTTTATTTAAATAAATATTTTTTAATTTATAAAATTTCTTTATGAAAATCAAAAAATATATTAGAGAATTTTTTAAATTAATTTTAGTATTTGATAGGGTTAAAGTTTTTTGGAAGTAAATATTAATAAATTTTTGTGTATAAAATACGTATAGTTTTTTAAGTCCTGTTTTAAAACGGAAGTAAAATACATTTAATTTGATATTTTTATATTTTATTGCTAAACGATTCAAATAATTTTTTAAAATTATTAACCTAATAAATGCGTTTTTTTTACGGTTTACAGAAAAATAAATTAGTAAATTATTAGAATGAACAAAAGCTGGTGATTTGTATTGATATTCTACAAAACTTAATATGTGTATTTTTTTATGGCTTGAATATAAAACTAAGCCACTATGGCTTGATTGTAAAAAATTACCGCAATAAAAAAGAACTTTATTTTCCAAACTTGTTCCAATGATGGGCCTTTCAGAGTTCAATAATGGAACAGCTTGTCGTTGCATATTTGAACCCATTAGTGCCCTGTTTGCGTCATTGTGCTCTAAAAAAGGGATTAATGATGTTGCAGTAGAAATTAGCTGTAAACATGAAACAATAATAAAATTTATATTTTTTCTATATAGTTTTTTAAATAATTGATTGCTTTGAACTGTAAGTGGTATATTGGGTAAAAAATTAAATTTTGATGTTTTTATATTATTTAAAGCAACAGCACAATTTTTTTCGTATCCCGGGGATAATATTTTGGCGCCTAATTTTTTCTGAATTTGACCCTTATAAACAAGGAAAAGTGGTGTTTGAATAAAGCCCCCACTATTTAAAGAGGCAAATGTGGTTAATGAGTTAACTAAACCTGCATTTTGTCCCTCTGGTGTTTCGATTGGGCAAATTCTACCATAATGTGTGGAATGAATACCACGAATAGCCATTCCTGCTGTGTCTCTGTTTATCCCACCCGGCCCTACCGATGTTAATCTTCTTTTATGGGTTAATTCAGCTAATGGGTTAGCTTGATCTAAGAACTGCGACAAAGGATTTGATCCAAAAAATTCTTTAAAAACACTATTGATTGATCTTGAAGTAAATAAATGTTGAATTTTTACTGATCCTTTCGATTTCTTTAATTTCTCAACTATTTTTTTTTCTAACCTTATTAAACCTAAGTTGAGTTGATTCTGTATAAGCTCGCCAGAGGTTCGTATTCTTCTATTTTGTAAATTATCTATATCGTCAAAATTTTTTTGATTATTAAAGAGTTGGATTAATGAATCAACAGCCCACAAAAGATCATATGCTGTTAGCGTTGTTTTGCTTATTGGAACGGATAGGCCAAGCTTAGTATTTAGTTGATATCTACCACCTTTACCTAAATCATAAGACTGAGGGTTTAAAAATTTTCTACAAATAAGTTTATTACCTGTTTCGACCAAATTTTCGGTATTTTTTCTTTTTAAAGATGTTATATCGAACAAAAATTTGTACGAAGACTGGGTTTTTTTCTCAAAGGAAGAATATAAATTGAAAAATGTTTGAATAATTATTTTCTTATTTAGTCCAACTGATTGAAGCAGTAATAAAGCTGGAATACGTGGAGTTTTCTTCATTCGAGCCCAGATTTTTTTCTTTTTGTCTATTTCTAATCTTAGCCAAGTACCTCGCTGTGAAATAAGATCAACATAAAAACGCCTTTCTATTTGGATTTTATTCGATTTAATAAGTTTACTTGTTATTTGTTGATGATAAATTCCAGATTGTCTTACAACTTGGTTAATTATAACTCTTGGAATTCCGTTTATAATAAAATGTCCTCTTTTGGTCATTAGAGGAAAAAGACCAACAAAAATCCATTTGAATTGAATTAGCCGCTTCTCGTAATTAATTAACTAATAGTTTAAGCTTTTTTAAGCTTTCCTAAAAAACTAAATAAGCTTTTTTCAAAACATTTAGCTTCTATTTAATTTCAATAGAAATAAAAAAAAATTATTCAAAGCTTTTCTCTTTCAAGAATTTGGAGACTTTCTTGAATTTCTTATTACTACTAAATAAAAAGAAATAAAAATTTTAAATTTTTTGTATATAGTAGTTTTAAAATTATTACTAATTTTTTATCTTTTAAATAAGGCTTAGGGATCTATAATAGTTAAATCTTTTTGTAATAAAGCTATTTTCAACACTAGATAGCATTAATCTATAAGTTTTAAATAGATTATTTTTATACCCATTCCTTTTCCGAAATTGCTGTCTATTAGTGAGAGCAACATATAATTCAAGCCAATTTATAAAATAAATCAATATTGTATTGGAAGGTAGAGCCGAGCCGCGTATGTTTTTGAATTTATAATAGCGTAACTCGAGTCCCATCTAGGGGTTGTTAATTGATAAAATTTGGGGAAAAATATAATTTTTATGTGTTTTTTCCTTATTAGGATAGGATTTTTTTTTTGGAATTCGTCAATCAGTCCTTTTTTTAAAAGATGTGAAAAACTTGACCGCTGAATGCTTAAAAAATCCGTTACTAAAAAAGATACTTCTTTTAAAGAATTTGACATGAGAAGTATTTTATTTTTTTATTTCTATCCAAGGACTCCGTCGGCTATTTCATTATTTTAATGCTGCTTTTTTTAAACCTGACATAATTCAATAAGAAATGCTACAGAGTCTTAGATATTTTTAATTATAAAGTTAAATCTTAAAAACGTCAATTAAAATAAATTGATGTTCAATTTTATAGTTTTATCGGAAAGGGAGGGATTCGAACCCCCGTTAGCTTTAACTAAGTCGGTTTTCAAAACCGGTGCAATAAACCGCTCTGCCACCTTTCCAGCGGATAAGATAATACAATAGAGGTTGGGTCGAACTGGATTTGAACCAGTGAAGGCTTCGCCAACGGATTTACAATCCGTCCCCTTTAACCACTCGGGCACCGACCCTAAATTTATTGATAAAATTTATTAGTTTTAGGTTGGGGAAAGAGGGACTTGAACCCTCACGATTTAAAAAATCAACGGATTTTAAGTCCGTAGCGTCTACCTATTCCGCCACATCCCCCTTCATATATTGTAATATAAGAACTGTAAAATGTCAAAAAATTGACAACTAAATTTTAAGATTAATCCAATTTTTTTATATCATAAAACATTTAATTTTAAGAATATAAAAGATATTTTATTTTCAATAATAAAATATCTTTTATATTCTTAGCACCTGACTATTTTTCCAAAAAATTTCTTTTTTAGTATTTTCGTCACTTAATTATTTAACGACTAAATTCGGGATGGTTTAGGGTTTTTCCAATTAAGTATTGGCACTAAAAATTAAAATATTTAAGTTTTTTTATAAAATATTAAAACTAAAGTAAATAATTTTACTCAAAAAAATTTGATCTTTAGTAAATTTTAGCTTCAGTCATTACTGGCTATACACTGAATTCCTATATTTGAGCTAGTCTTGCTCCGATCTTCAAAGAACACTCATCTTGAGGTAGGCTTCCTACTTAGATGCTTTCAGCAGTTATCCACTCTATACGTAGCTACCCAGCATTTCCCGTTGGTACAAGAACTGGTACACCAGCGGTATATCCTTCCAAGTCCTCTCGTATTATGGAAAGTTCCTCTCAATGTTCTTACGCTTACACCGGATATGGACCAAACTGTCTCACGACGTTCTGAACCCAGCTCACGTACCGCTTTAATGGGCGAACAGCCCAACCCTTGGGACGTGCTACCGCCCCAGGTTGCGATGAGCCGACATCGAGGTGCCAAACCTTCCCGTCGATGTGAACTCTTGGGGAAGATCAGCCTGTTATCCCTAGAGTAACTTTTATCCGTTGAGCGACGACCTTTCCACACAGTATCGTCGGATCACTAAGACCGGCTTTCGCCTCTGCTCGACTTGTCAGTCTTGCAGTTAAGCTCCCTTCTGCCTTTATACTCTACAACTGATTTCCGTCCAGTCTGAGGGAACCTTTGTACACCTCCGTTACTTTTTAGGAGGTTTTCGCCCCAAAAAAACTGTCCACCAGGAACTGTTAAATGTCCTGATATAAGGAGCATCTTTAGAGTTCTAGTTTCTTAAGGGTGGTCTCTCACTGAAGGCTCAACTATTTCCAAAAAAATAGTTTCAAAGCCTCCCACCTAGGCTGCGCAAAAGAAACCCGAACCCAATTCCAGGATACAGTCAAGCTTCATAGGGTCTTTCTGTCCAGGTGCAAGTAGTCTGTATCTTCACAAACATTCTTATTTCACCGAGTCTCTCTCTGAGACAGCGCCCAGATCGTTACGCCTTTCGTGCGGGTCACAACTTACGCGACAAGGAATTTCGCTACCTTAGGACCGTCAGAGTTACGGCCGCCGTTCACCGGGGCTTCAGTCATTAGCTTCTTTAAAAGTATAAATAACTAACTTCTTTTACCTTCCGGCACTGGGCAGGCGTCAGCCCCCATACGTTGTCTTACGACTTTGCGGAGACTTGTGTTTTTGGTAAACAGTCGCCTGGGCCTGGTCACTGCAACCTTATATTATTAAGGCACCCCTTCTCCCGAAGTTACGGGGCCATTTTGCCGAGTTCCTTAGAGAGAGTTATCTCGCGCCCCTTAGTATACTCTACCTATCTACCTGTGTTGGTTTACGGTACAGGTAATTTTTATTGTGTAATATTACGAGCTTTTCTTGGAAGTTTAACGTCAATCAAATCATAGTATCAAAAACCGATACTAACAATTGCATCCTATCTTAGTAAGATAATAGTTTTTTTTCTATATCTTTTGCCTTGAATAGTTACACTGAAACCCACAGCCCAGCTGATTTAGCAACCTTCGTCCCTCGATATCAAATAAAAATTAGTACAGGAATATTCACCTGTTTTCCATCGACTACGTCTTTCGACCTAACCTTAGGTCCTGACTAACCCTCCATGGACGAACCTAGTGGAGGAACCCTTAGATTTTCGGGGCATTGGATTCTCACCAATGTTTTCGTTACTCAAACCGACATTCTCACTTCTGTTTTGTCCATATATTTTTTCCAAAAATACTTCACCCTAAAACAGAACGCTCCCCTACCGATATACTTTTAAAAATATATCCCATAGCTTCGGTAAATTGCTTAGTCCCGATCATTTTTGGCGCACAAACACTATACCAGTGAGCTATTACGCACTCTTTTAAGGATTGCTGCTTCTAAGCAAACCTCCTGATTGTTTTTGTATTCGCACCTCCTTTAACACTTAGCAACTATTTAGGGACCTTAGCTAATGGTCTGGGCTGTTTCCCTCTTGACAATGGAGCTTATCCCCCACTGTCTTACTTATTAATGGAACAATGTTTAGTATTCTTAGTTTGCTATGATTTGGTACTGCTTTCACAGCCCGCACCAATACAGTGCTTTACCCCTAAACAATTCGTCATTAATTGCTGCGCCTCAACACATTTCGGGGAGAACCAGCTAGCTCCAGGTTCGATTAGCATTTCACCACTAACTACAACTCATCCGCTAATTTTTCAACATTAGTCGGTTCGGACTTCCACTTAGTTTTACCTAAGTTTCTTCCTGGTCATAGTTAGATCACCTGGGTTCGGGTCTATAAAAAATGACAATCGCTCTATTAAAACTTGTTTTCACTACGGCTCCGAAGTATTTCTTAACCAAAGCCATTTCCTATAAGTCGCCGGCTCATTCTTCAACAGGCAAATAGTCAAGCTCTAAAACTCTCCTACTATTTGTAAGCTTAAACTTTCATGTTCTATTTCACTCCCTAACAAGGGTTCTATTTCACCTTTCCCTTACGGTACTTTTTCACTATCAGTCACTTAAAAATATTTAGCCTTACAAGGTGGTCCTTGTTGATTCATACCAGATTCCACGTGTCCGATATTACTCGGGACTTATTTTTTTTATTTATATTTACTGGACTTTCACCATCTATGGTACAGGATTCAGCTGTTTCAAAATAAATTAGATTTTAATAAATAATCCCACAACCCTAGTTGAATATTCAGCTAGTTTAGGCTAGTTCCTTTTCCTTCGCCAGTACTGGGGAAATCGCGTTTGCTTTATTTTCCTTCAGTTACTTAGATGTTTCAATTCACTGAGTTTTCTCTTTTCCAATTATGAATTTATTGGATAGTTTTGAAGATTGCTCTATTCGGGAACCTCTGGATCAGCATTTGTTTCCAATTAGCCAGAGAATTTCGCAGGTAACAACGCCCTTCTTCGATTTTAAGTGCTTAGGTATCCAATTTAAGCTTTTTTTGTTTTTGATAAAATTTATTTACTTTATATTAAATTTTATAATAGAAAGTATTACCTATTAAATTTAAAAAAACAAGCCAGATAGCCTTTCTCTCACGAAATACTTTTCGAACCAATTATAAACTTTACTCATTAACTCTATAAATAGATAACCCTATCAACTAATAGGGTGTTGAATCAGATTGTCTGCAGCTCCTGCAGCGGCCGTGCTTCTTAATGCTTGGTTTTCTACTGCGAGTCTAATACAAAGTGCGATGATTGGAATTATTGGGTTCATAATAGGAAATTTTTTATTCTAACTTTCGTTAAATTTTTATATGATTTAATTTGGGGAGAAGGTTTTCCATTTAGTTTGGAAATCTTCTCCCTTATATTTTATCTTGTTTAAGAAAATTTTTTCTGTTTATTGGTCACGTACCCCCCAAAAAAGAACTTTGTTGAAAGAGTTTGATCTTTTACCTGGGAACACGATTTCTAAACGTGTTTTGCCCAAAATTATTTCACTTTCCGAATTTCGATTTAAAACTTTAAAAAACCGCAGAGTTTGGCAGGAACATTATAACTATTTAAATCGACGCTATGGTATGGGCCTAAAATCTTTTTATATAAATTCGAAAATGGTCTTAGATAATATTTCAAGCGTTAAAAAAGACATTCAATATCGTATTGAAAACAACTTATCCTTAAAACACCTTAGCAAGACTTTAGCAAGGTGTTTGACTAAACGATTTATTTCCAATATTCTTGAAAGTTTCTATACTCAATACATGCTGTAATTGGTTAATTACAGTATGTATTGATTTGAATTTACTTGGAAGTTTTACGAACTTTTTTTCGCAATAGTGTTTTGATATTAGAAGTACTATCACCTCTTCGAGAAACAATTTGTCGAAAGCCTCTTCCCACTATACTTAAAACTTCAGAGGTTGTAAGTGTTCGAATTCCAGAAAATTTTAGAGTTAAGATATCTTGTGAACTTAACTTATTATAATAGTTGATCTCCACGTTTATACTGTAAATAAGCTGTAATAAATAATCCTATAATAGTTACTGGTACTAATCCTAAAACGATACCTGATAAAAGAGGTTCAACCATGCTTTTTAAATAAAATTATCACAAAAATAAGTATTAAATGGTATTTTACATGTAAATAAAATAAAAGTCAATTATAGTTTATTAATTTTTCTTAATTATTTATACTTGAATTTTTATAATTTTATGTTATAATATTCACAATCGTTCAATTGTAGTTTTGTAATTACTTATTTCAAAAACGATTGATAATGGTTTTATTCTCGGGTAGCTTGTATGATCGTATCTTATATTAATAAAAAATTTTCAAATGGCCCCAAAAACAGAAACTAAAGCCGGTCTAGGGTTTAAAGCAGGTGTTAAAGACTATCGACTTACCTATTACACTCCAGATTATCGTGTTTTAGAAACAGATATTCTTGCAGCTTTTCGTATGACTCCTCAGCCAGGTGTACCACCAGAAGAATGTGGAGCAGCTGTAGCAGCAGAATCATCAACTGGAACTTGGACAACAGTATGGACTGATGGACTAACAAGTTTAGATCATTATAAAGGTCGTTGCTATGATATCGAACCAGTTGTTGGTGAAGATAACCAATATATTGCTTATGTAGCATACCCTCTTGATCTTTTCGAAGAAGGTTCAGTAACAAATTTATTTACTTCAATCGTAGGTAATGTATTTGGTTTCAAGGCTCTACGTGCACTTCGATTAGAAGACCTCCGTATTCCTCCAGCATACGTAAAAACATTCCAAGGACCTCCTCATGGTATTGAAGTAGAAAGAGATAAGCTAAATAAATATGGGCGTGGTTTTCTTGGCTGTACAATTAAACCAAAACTAGGTTTATCTGCTAAAAATTACGGTCGAGCTGTATATGAATGTTTGCGTGGTGGGCTCGATTTTACAAAAGATGACGAGAATGTAAATTCTCAACCGTTCATGCGATGGCGTGATCGATTTTTATTTGTTGCGGAAGCGCTTTACAAAGCACAGGCGGAAACTGGTGAAATTAAAGGGCACTATCTGAATGCTACAGCAGGAAACTGCGAAGGGATGCTGCAACGAGCTCAATGTGCAAAAGAATTAGGTGCACCTATTATTATGCATGATTACTTAACAGGTGGTTGGACAGCAAATACTTCTTTGGCGACTTATTGCCGTGCTAATGGTTTATTGTTACATATTCACCGCGCAATGCATGCAGTTTTAGACAGGCAGAAAATTCATGGAATGCATTTTCGAGTTTTAGCTAAATCTTTGAGATTATCTGGTGGTGATCATCTTCATTCAGGTACAGTAGTTGGTAAGCTTGAGGGAGAAAGAGAAGTAACATTAGGTTTTGTTGATTTAATGCGTGATGACTATATCGAAAAAGATAGAAGTCGTGGTGTTTACTTTACTCAAGATTGGGTTTCTTTACCAGGCACAATCCCGGTAGCCTCAGGTGGAATTCATGTTTGGCATATGCCAGCACTTGTTGATATCTTTGGTGATGATGCATGTTTACAATTTGGTGGTGGAACGTTAGGCCACCCGTGGGGTAATGCATGTGGAGCTGCTGCAAATCGAGTGGCCCTCGAAGCTTGTACTCAAGCAAGAAATGAGGGACGTAATTTAGCTAAAGAAGGTGGTGACATTATTCGCGCTGCTGCTAAATGGAGTCCAGAATTAGCTGCTGCTTGTGAAGTTTGGAAAGAAATTAAATTCGAATTCGAAACGATTGATACTTTATAATTATTTTAACAATAGAATCGCCAATTAGACATTTGACGATTCTATTGTTAAAATAAAAACAATTAAATAAAAAGAACTCGAAGAACTTGTCTTTATAATTTTTTATAAAACTAAGCTTTAAAACATAATGAAAAAATTATTCTATGCCTACAATTCAACAACTTGTGAGACGCTCGCGAGCAACCACTTCAAAAAAAACAAAATCTCCGGCATTAAAATCATGTCCTCAACGGAGGGGCGTATGTACAAGAGTTTATACAACCACCCCTAAAAAACCTAATTCAGCCATAAGAAAAGTTGTGCGTGTTAGACTTACTTCAGGATTTGAAATTACTGCATCAATACCAGGTATTGGTCACAATCTCCAAGAACATTCGGTTGTTTTAATTCGAGGGGGTCGAGTCAAAGATCTTCCTGGAGTTCGATATCGAATTATTCGGGGAACATTAGATACTTCAGGTGTAAAAGGAAGAAATAAAAGTCGTTCAAAATATGGTGTTAAACTAATAAAAAATAATTAAATATTTATGTCACGATACCCACTTAAAAAAAAACATATTATAAAACCAGACCCATTTTACGATAGTGTTCTAATTCAGAAAATAACAAACCAATTAATGAAAAAAGGTAAAAAAACTTTAGCAAGAAAGATACTGAATCAAACGCTTCAGCAAATAGAAAAAAAAACACAACAAGATCCTGTTCATATTATTGAACAAGCTATATCTAACACAGTCCCGGCTGTTGAAATAAAAGCACGACGTATTGGTGGTGCTGTCTATTCTATACCTATTGAACTAAATTCAGAGCGTGGAATCTCAATAGCTATTCGATGGATAATAGACTGTTGTAATACGAAATCAAGCCAATCTTTCACTATAAAATTAACTAATGAAATTATTGATGCGTCGAAAAAAATGGGTTCAGCTGTTCGAAAACGTGACGAAGTTCACAAAATGGCAGAATCTAATGCTCGACTTATGTAATAAATTTACATTGTTAAAAATAATTATTATTAGTATATATGGGCCATATTGGACTTGAACCAATAACCACACCCTTATCAAAGGTGTACTCTAACCAGTTGAGCTAATGGCCCTTTATAAAGTTCATATTTTTATATGATATTTATAGGTTCATCTACAAATAATAGATTAACAATAAAAATAAAACCTGTCAATTAATAAAATAAATATTTGTATATTTTACTATAAATTAAAAAATCATGATTATTTCAATCTTATCGTGGATAGAAGATCAAAAAAAATTAAAAATCCTTAATTATAATAAAAGCTCTGAGCCCGGAGGATTGTGGACTCGTTGCGATAATTGTGGAACGATATTGTATATTAAACACTTAAAAGAAAATCAATGTGTCTGCTTTGCTTGTGGCTACCACCTCCAAATGAGTAGTCGTGAACGAATTAAAAATTTAATAGACATTGGGACATGGCGACCCTTGGATGAGACTTTATCACCTTGTGATCCCCTTGATTTTTGTGATCAAAAAACATATGGTGAAAGATTAAAAGATGCTCAGGATCGTACAAATTTACAAGATGCTATTTTAACAGGTACCGGCTTGATTGATGGGATCCCGGCTGCACTTGGCGTTATGGATTTTAGCTTTATGGGTGGTAGTATGGGCTCTGTTGTTGGTGAAAAGATAACTCGTTTAATAGAATATGCAACTCGTGAAGGATATATACTAATACTTATTTGCGCCTCTGGTGGTGCCCGTATGCAAGAAGGTATCTTAAGTCTAATGCAGATGGCCAAGATTTCTTCTGCCTTGCAAATTCACCAATCAGCGGCTAATTTGCTCTATCTCTCAGTATTAACATCTCCAACAACCGGAGGCGTAACAGCAAGTTTTGCTATGTTAGGTGATCTAATCTTTGCAGAACCAAATGCACTTGTTGGCTTTGCTGGCCGAAGGGTAATTGAACAAACCCTTCAAGAAAAATTACCCGAGAATTTTCAAACGGCTGAGTATTTATTAGATCACGGGCTTTGTGATCTAATAATTCCCCGCTCTTTTTTAAAACAAGCTTTATCCGAAACAATAACACTTTATAAAGATACAACGTTCAAAAAACGTGGAATACTCCCAGCTAATTTACAAAACCAATTTGATTTTTTAACGGAAGAAAAAATCCGTCGAAAGTATAATCAGCATAAAAATTCCGAAAATAAGAAAGCTCTTTTCAAAAAAATACAATTTGAAAAATTACCTAACCAGTTGTCTTTATTAAATAAATTTTTATACGACCCTTCAACAAAAATATTTGATGAAATTGTCTTTAAGAATAAAGACTTCGAAGCTATTTCTAGTACCTATGAAGAATACGAGCAATTCTCTTCAATATATAGGGAGATTTTAATTTCTTTACATCTATTATTAAGAGAAGATATTGGACACTCTTTATAAAACTTGATTATATATATTACTATAGCTAATATAGATATTAAATATTATTTTCTTACTTATATTAAAAAAATAATTTTATTCATTCGCGATAATTCTACGCGAAATTATTAAATTTTTATTTCATAAATCAACAATTAGGTAAATGTCTGGAACTACAGGAGAACGTCCGTTTTCTGATATTTTAACGAGTATTCGCTACTGGGTTATTCATAGTATTACTATACCTTCTTTATTTATTGCTGGCTGGCTGTTTGTAAGTACTGGGTTAGCTTATGATGTTTTTGGCACACCACGTCCAAATGAATACTTCACAGAAGATAGGCAGCAGGCACCATTAGTCACTGATAGATTAAACGCTCTTGAGCAAGTTAAACAGTTATCTGAATAATCCTTTTTATAAAAAGGATGAAAATAAATTAATAACATTTTTTATGGCGACTAAAAGATCATCTTATACTTATCCCATTTTTACGGTTCGTTGGCTAGCGGTTCACGGGCTTGCTGTTCCAACTATTTTCTTTTTGGGGGCTATTACAGCGATGCAATTTATTCAACGTTAAATACAATCGAATAGGTTATAAATTTTTATAAAAATCAATTGAATATTATTTTTAATTATGGCAAATCCAAATCCAAATAAACAAAGTGTTGAATTAAATAGGACGAGTTTATATTGGGGATTATTATTAATTTTTGTTTTAGCCGTGCTATTTTCTAGCTATATCTTTAATTAAAGGTTATGTTTTTAGTTATATAATTAATAATTTTGTAAAATTTAGGAGAGAGAAATAGAGATGTCTGACACAGGAACAACTGGGCGTCTTCCTTTATGGCTTGTTGGTACTTTAATAGGTGTTGCTGCCTTGGGTATATTGAGCATTTTTTTCTATGGCTCATATGTTGGTTTAGGTTCTTCTCTTTAATATATTTACAAAGATCGACGAACTTAACTCATTTGTAAGGGGTGAATTAACGGAAAAAGAGGGATTCGAACCCTCGGTATGATAATACTCATACAACAGATTAGCAATCTGCCGCTTTCGACCACTCAGCCATTTTTCCTAGTTTAAAAAATTTTCCATGATCATAACATAAGTTTTTTAAATTAGCAAATAAATAGTATTATCGTTTAACAGTAAGTAAACGATAATATTATTTAACTTCGTGAATAATACTCAACAATTAGTAATTCATTTAATTCCAAGCCAACTTCATCGTGTTGAAAATTATTTAAAATAGTTATATTATTCGTTTTAATATCGAAATCTAAGTGTGAGGGGGTGAGGCCTGGTTCTAAATTTTTATCATTAATTTTTTCAAGCCAACTAGAATTTTTATCCTTCTTGTTAATGGATATTTTATCATTCAGCTGACATTGATAACTTGGAATATTCATTTTACTATTGTTAACTAAAACGTGCCCATGATTGATTATTTGCCTGGCTGCCGGTATAGTCGGAGCCAAACCGACCCTAAAAATAATATTATCCAGCCGCATTTCAAGTAATTTAATTAAAATTTTGCCAGTAGAACCCTTTAAACTCCTAGCTCTTTTAACATATCTTACTAACTGTTTTTCAGTAACCCCATAATGAAATCGTAGTTTTTGTTTCGTTTCTAATCTAATACCATATTGAGAAGATTTTTTTTTAAGACTTTGTTTCTTATTCAATGGAACTTTGCGCGTTAGGCCTGGTAATTTGCCTAATCTTCGTATAATTTTGAATCGTGGACCAGTATATCGAGACATGTTATAATATAATAAATTAGCAGCGAATTATTTTAAATTTAAACATTAACTAAGTTTATATTAATCAATAAAGATTAACAAGTTTACCAGTTTTCTGGTAAAATTAACATACAAACAATAATAAATTATATGTAAATTGGTAGGTGTCGCCAAGTGGTAAGGCAGTGGCTTGTGGCGCCATTAGTCGTGGGTTCAATTCCCATCATCTACCCTTAAAGTACAAATTTTAAAATTATTGGGTGTATAGCTTAGTGGATTAGAGCGTATGGCTACGAACCATAAGGTCGGGGGTTCAATCCCCTCTACACTCAAAAATTAAAAACTTTCTTAATTCTTAATCTTAGTACCAATTTTTTATTGATAGTTTTAAATATGTCTCATACTGTTAAAATTTATTACACTTGTATTGGCTGCACACAATGTGTACGAGCTTGTCCTACGGACGTTCTTGAAATGGTACCGTGGGATGGATGCAAAGCTAATCAAATTGCATCAGCGCCTAGAACTGAAGATTGTGTTGGATGCAAAAGATGTGAATCAGCTTGCCCAACAGATTTTCTAAGTGTTCGAGTTTACTTAGGATCAGAAACAACCCGTAGTATGGGTCTAGCTTATTAATTGCTAACTCTGTGATAATAAAATGACTGTGTATTATTTTATATACAGTCATTTTAACTGCCAACTTTGAAGGAATCTATAAAAATACCCAATAAAAAACCTATTTTAAATGCATTTAAAAAATTCAATTTTTTTATTTTAGATGCAGTATTTATTTTTTTTTTATAATTACTATAAATATTAAAATTTATAAACTCATTAAATAAGAGAAGTAATAATATTAGAAAACTATCGGCCACATTAAGCTGTCTTATAGAGTCAACAATTGTACCAAATAAATTACCGAAAAAAAAACCAATAAATAATGAAATTAAAAAAGAAAGAAAGTTACCTTTCAGTTTTATAAATTTTTTACTTATAAAATTAAAAAACTGACTTAATTGAGAATAATATCGAGTTAAGTACCCCATACTTACAAAATTTTTTAAAAATTTAAAATAATTAAAAATTTAAAATAATTAAAAATTATTTTAATAAGCTTTTAATTATCTTTCAAAAGTTATAGATATTGGAGAAAAAAAAATCAGTGATTAACAAAAAATATTAAACGTGTTATAATTATAGGAAAATAAATAAATAAAAAAGTAGTAAATAAATTTTTAATAGATCGCGCAATTTATTTTAATTTTATTCAATAATCTGAAATAAGTTATACTTAAAATATGTCAAATAATAATAAAACTCAAAAAAAAGATAACTTTGTTAATTCAACTGGGCCATTACAATACAATTATTTTATACTTTTTATTGTTTGGAAAATAAGTATATATAATTTATATAAAGGTTTAAATTTTTTGGATAATTTATATCAAAAAAAATTTAGTAAAAATTTTAAAAAATTTGCTAACAAAAGCCAGAGCCTATATGTTATTTTATCTTTTTTTGTTTTATCCGTAGGATTTATTCAAATTTTTTCTGAATATACGAGTACACCTATAATAATTTTATTTAAAAATAATTTACCTATTTATAATACAAATAAATTTAATTATAATTGGCAAACCTTTCATGTTTTAAATTCTTCGAATTTACTAAGGCAGTACCCTCTCTCTTATCAATACAAAAAAATAGATATTTTAAATAATGCTGCTTTAGTACAGTTAAATTCTTTTTATCAAAATCAACGAAATCGGATTTGTTTTGGCTATATACCATTAAATCAGTCTTTATTAAATAATAATGAATTTTCTTTTTTCGATGAAACTAGATATCCCATATCACTAAAAAATATTACGGTACGTACATTAGATACTATTCCTAAAAAAATGGAAGGAATTGTCAGTCAACAGCAAATATCGGCACCCTTATTCCAACAAAACGCTAATAGTAAAGTAGCAAGCCTCCCTTTAATAAAAAAATTGTTTATGCCCCCTATAGCAAAAAGAGAGAGAGATAAATTTGATTTTTCCAATCGGTTAAGGATAATTAACGAAAACCATCAAAACTCAATTTGGAAAAAACCGTTTAATTTTCAAAAAATTCCAATTCCAAAAAATAGAAATACTAAAAAATTTTTCTCCCGAATTAAAATTAAAAATGCTATTTCCCGCACCTATCGAAGTTTTTTTTATGATAATGAATTTAAGCACGTAGACCCCGGAATTTTTAATTTAACTCAATTTGAAAACTTAAACGAACCTGGCTCAATTTCTAATAGGATCCTTGAAAATAAAATAAACTACTTAGATATTTTAAACTTAATAAATGGAAGAAATCTAAGTTTTTTTAATGAAAATGTACAACCTCGCCGATTATCGGGCTATTGGTTTCCGGATTTTAAAAACAAAAAAAAATTTACTTTTCATCCTCTCAAACCCTCAATAATTAGAGTAAGTTTGCCGGGAAAATATAAGTCATTTTTTGTTGAGTCTTTTTTAAAAGTTTTAAGAAAACAAAAAAATTTCCTTCAAAGTAAGAACAATACAACATTTGATTTACTACATAAAGACATTCTTTATTTGCAATTTAAAAGTTCTTTCCCCATTATCGAAAAAAGTAAAAACTATAAAAACTATAAAAAACAGCTTACTGTCTATGAAACTGCTAAAATTAAACCGAGGTGGAGGCCACCCGGAAAAGATAATATAGATATTATTTATTTTAAACCGTCGCCAACGACGTTAGGCTTTAAAAATTATCCATTTTGTGAAACTCGTGAACCAATAAAAATTTATTCTTGGCTGATAATTACACAAGTTGGGGTTGGTTTTTTAGGTTTTAAGCTTTTACAACATTTATATCAAGAATATGGAAAAGAAATTGTACTTTCGTTGATCAACTTAATAAGCCTAATAGGTATTTTACCTGATGCCGAATGGCTAATTGATGAGCTTAATTTAAATATTTATGGAAAAAATTTTCGGGCAGTTAGAAGAGTTAAAAAATCCTTTCGCCAAGCCGCGGGTATAACTCCCTTGATGGCTCATTTTAGTGATGTTCTTTGGCAGCTTAGATCAAAAAATACAAAAGGAGCAAAAATATTTGATATTTTTAATTATTCATTAAGCCAAAACAGATCTTTTATTCTTCAGCCCGTTTTATTGATTGGAGCGCCAGGTACTGGCAAAACACTATTTATACAAGCTTTGGCTGGGGAAGCCAAAGTACCGGTTTTACTTCAATCAGGTAGTGTTCTAAAAGATTTCCGACAACGGGGAAAGGGAGCTAGATCAGTACAAAATTTATTTAGAAGAGCTCGGCAAATAACGCCATGTATTGTTTTTATTGATGAAATTGATGGGGTTGGTGTTCGTCGCGAAAGCCTTTCGCTGAACCCGATGGGAGGTCACGATATTATGGATGCGATGAGTGAGGCGGGTTCCATTCCAGTATCCTTTGACGATTTAAAGAAATTTCAACCAAAAACAGAGTTGAAGAATTTACTCGAAGATGAAGAAATTTTAGAGCTTGATGAAGTATTAAATTTCGGTGAGACCTTAACCGATGCTAGTCAAAAAAATTTGCTTCGAATTAAAGTTTTACAAGAAGAGCAAACTAAACTACATTCACGTACGGAACAATTAAGTATTTTAACTCAACTATTAATAGAATTAGACGGCCTAACTCCACTAAATAATATTATGGTGTTTGGAGCTACTAATAGGCCGCATATTTTAGACCCTGCTTTGCTAAGGCCTGGTAGGTTTTACAAAATACTAAAATTAAAATTACCTGACCAGCAGAAAAGAATTCAAATTTTAAAGCTTTATATTTCGCGTATGAAGCAACGTTCTTATTCCATCCCGTGGTACTATTTTTCGCAACGAATGGAAGGCTTAAGCGCAGCTGATATCTCAGCAATAGTTAATGAATCTGCACTAATTTCTATTTGCAATAAGCAAGCACATACGTTACAAAGTCTTGAAAAAGGTTTCGAACGAGTTACTAGTTATAGCTCTACAAAAAATATTGTTAATTACAAACGGCAATTATATTCTGCCAATTTTGATATTCGATCGCGTTGGTTATCCAATACATTTTTTAATAAAAAATATAAACTTATTAAAAAAACAAAGTTTCCAGCCCAAAATTTTTTAACTAAATCGAAAGTTAAAAATTTTTTGTATCTCACGCAATATAAAAGTGTAGCTTATTATCAAGCTGGAAAATCAATAACCCAAATTATTTTACCAAAACATCCATCCAGCGTTTATTTTGCTATACAGGAACGCGCAAAAAACTTTCGTTATATATCAATGCATGGTTTAGTTTTAAGCTTAATGGATAATTTAAAATTCCGTTCAGAACTTGAAGAAAGACTAGTTGGATTATTAGCCGGAAAGGCATCTGAATTTTTATCAGGGTATGCCTCAATCCTCCCGCATTTAAAAAATGTTTTAAATCATCCAATATTTAATATTTCAAGTACAGGGGGCGAAGATGTTCAATCAGCGACACTTTTATCTTTTTTAATGGCTGAAAAATGGTATTTTTATGCAAAACGAACTTGTACACAAAATTATCACCCTCTTTTAGATAATCTTAATCTTTACGAATTCTATCAAGAAGATATTAATTTATTTAAGGCTATTTTTGAAGATATTGAATCTGAAATTGATACACAAAATAGGCTCATTTCAATTTTGAAAACTCAAAAATGGTCTTTTCGTAGTTGGTGGCAAAAACAACTTGCGGATGAAACAAGTTTCTTCGATAAGAGTATAATGGATTGGTATCGGATTTATTTAGCGGAGCCTGAAGAAAATGAACGAAATATTGAATGGGTACCACCAGATGATTATTATACAGGGTTAAATATTCGAATGACTAATTCATTTCTTTATTGGCATCATTTTTTAAAATTAACATATGACCATCTGTATCACTCTTTACTAATTAATAGTTTTAATATATCTTTTTCAATACTAAACAAAAATCGCGAATTATTAGATTACTTAGTCGATTTTGTACTAAGATATGAAAAAGTACGCAACCATCAAATTCAAATTTTAATAGCCCCTTTTATAAATAAAAAACTGAAACCAAATACTTTTAATATGACTACGGAGCCTTTAAATAAGGAAAAAATAGTTGCTTTTAAAAGCTGGGGGCCATTATCAAAGCGAAGTGCAGCACGTATTCTAAATGTTGATCAAATGACAAATGATTATAACGTGGAAGATGGTTTAAAGAATGTAATTTTAAATCCTTTTCAAAAATTAAAAATGCCGGGATTTTTAATAAAGCATCGTTATAAATAAAATAAGAGTTGTTTGTCTTTTTATTCTTATTTGATATAATTCAATATATAAGTTTTATTTTAGCGAAAAACTTATTTATCTATATAAAAATATGGGCTTTATTTAATTATAAAGCAAATAACAAGTACGGCTAAATTATAAATTATGGAAGTTAATATTCTTGGACTAATTGCAACAGCATTATTTATTATTATTCCTACTTCGTTTTTATTAATTTTATACGTTAAAACAGCTAGCCAAAGTTAAATACTTGTTGGCTACTTGTAAAAAATCAATTATTTAAAAATATTCATGTTTTTAAATAATTGATTTTTTACAAAACTGCTAATAAAATTGTGTTGATTAAAAAAATCGGAATGTGGCGCAGTTTGGTAGCGTGCGTGTTTTGGGTACTCGAGGTCGCAGGTTCGAATCCTGTCATTCCGATTGTAAAAAATTAATTAAATAATAACACGCCCTTAGTTCAGTTGGTAGAACGTAGGTTTCCAAAACCTGATGCTGTAGGTTCAAGTCCTACAGGGCGTGCGAATTTATTCAAAAAATGATGATCTTATTTTATATTTTTAATAGGAGTTTAAATAAAAAATTATGGTACGTGTAAAGCGAGGCGCAGTTGCTAAATATCGAAGAAAAAAAATCTTAAAAATGAATAAAGGCTTCGGGTCTTCTTCCAGGTCATTATTTCGAATAGCTAATCAAAAATATGTAAAAACGAAAATATCGTCATATAGGGATAGAAAAAAATGCAAACGATTATTTCGTAATTTATGGATTCAACGAGTAAATTCAGCATTAAGATTATATGGTTTAAGTTTTAGCCAATTTATCTATTTATGTCGAAAATCAAAAATCCAGTTGAATAGAAAAATAATTTCCCAACTGGTTATTTATGACCCCGATTCATTTTTTTACGAATTAAAATCTTATTTAATATAAAATTTAAAGCATAACAATTTACTAATGAAATCTTTTGACTCCCCGGTATTTTCATTTTCGAAAAATAATTTTCAAAAACAAACTGCAAAATTGGAACGGTTAGGTGTAATTAATTACAAAAATATTTTTCTACTTCGCAAATATATTAGTATAGAAGGTAAAATTTTACCGAGGCGATTAACAAATTTAAATTCAAAGCAACAACGCGATATGGCAAAAGCAATCAAAAACGCTCGTATTATGGGTTTTCTGCCATTTGCTCGTCGTATTTTTTAGTAAAATTGAATAATTTCATAAAAATTAATATAATATGAGTTAAGTCTATAACTCAGCTGGTAGAGTGGTTGCCTTACAAGCAATAGGTCATCGGTTCGAATCCGGTTAGACTTATTTTGTTGAGTAAGTTTTATCATTTACCCATTTATTAAAATAAATAATTATAATGCCAAGATCACAACGAAATGATAATTTTATAGATAAAACTTTTACAGTTGTAGCTGACATCTTATTAAAAGTTTTACCTACGTCTAATAAAGAAAAACAAGCTTTCACATATTATCGTGATGGGATGTCGGCACAATCGGAAGGCGAATATGCAGAAGCTCTGCAAAATTACTATGAAGCGATGCGGTTAGAAACGGATGCTTACGACCGCAGTTATATATTATATAATATTGGTTTAATTCATGCGAGTAATGGAGAGCATGGTCGGGCTTTACAATACTATTACCAGGCTCTAGAAAGAAACCCTTCTTTACCCCAGGCTTTGAATAACATTGCTGTAATATATCACTATAGAGGAGAACAAGCAGCAGAAAATTCACAGTCCGAAATTTCAAAAATTCTATTCGATAAAGCAGCTGATTATTGGCGTGAAGCTATACGTTTAGCTCCAACAAATTATATTGAGGCTCAAAACTGGCTAAAAATGACAAATCGATCTTTTCAATAAGAATTCTTTATTAAAAGAAAGGCTAGCTGGGTTGACATATCCTTTATATATATCTATCATAAGGTGAGATTCAAAACTTTTATTATATT